ATGAAAAGTGAGGTTTGTTGTATGGATTGACGACTTTATTCGACTAATGCTAAAGAAATCGGAACTCTTTACTTAGTATTTGCTATATTTGCAGGTATGATAGCTACAGGATTTTCAGTTTTAATTAGATTAGAATTATCTTCACCTGGTGTTCAATTTTTACAAGGAGATCATCAATTATTTAATGTAATAATAACTGCACATGGATTATTAATGTTATTCTTTATGGTAATGCCAGCATTAATTGGAGGATTCGGTAATTATTTATTACCTATCCATATTGGAGCTCCAGATATGGCAAACAAAAAGGAGTTCCATGGGTTAAATATAAAATATTATAGCAATAAATTTAAAAATAATATATATAAGGGATATTTAGCAGGTCTATTTGAAGGAGATGGACACATTTGAATTCAAAAACCAGAACAAAAAAAGAAACATAATCCAAGATTTTGTATAACTTTTAGACTAAAAAATGAACCATTAGCTAAAAAATTATTAGAAATAATAGGATCAGGATTTCTAAAATATAATACACGAAACACTGCTTGTGTTTTAGTTGTTTCACCTGTAATAGGTTTAAAAAAAGTAGTTCATTTATTAAATGGTGAATTAAGAACACCAAAAATACACCAACTTCATAATTTAATAGACTGATTAAATAAAAACCATAATACAAATATTATTAAATTACCATTGAAAGATAGTTCTTTATCAGGAGATCGTTGATTAAGTGGATTTCTAGATTCAGATGGTAGTTTTTCTATACAACATACTAAATTAGAAAACAATGCAAAAAAAAGAAAAATATCTTGTAGGTTAAGAATCGAACAAAGAATGTTAGAACCTATAACTAACAATAGTTATTTTAATGTTTTAACAGATATATCAAATTTTCTTAATTGTACATTGTTGACTAAAAAACAAAAGTCTACAGGTAATGAATACTATACTTTAACAGCTTCAAGTAAAATGTCTCTAGATGTTATAGTAAATTATTTAGATAAATATCCACTATTTTCAAGTAAATATTTGGATTACAAAGATTGAAAAGAAATAGTTTTATTAATATTTGAAAACAAACATTATACAGAAGAAGGTATAAATAAAACAGAATCTGTAAAAAATGGTATGAATAGAAAAAGAACTTACTTTACTTGAACCCACTTAAATTTATTATCTTTATAAATTACATATTATTATATTTAAACCCTAAATTAGGAAATGCCGTTAAAAAGTGTAAATTTTTTAATTATTACTTCGCTATATGCATAGAATCTCTCGATTTTGGAATTATTTTTCCAGTTAACAGATACATAGACAGCTAATTGAAGTTTAAACTTATAAAGTTGTATTTTCAACTGAATTAGTCGTAATACTTATGTATACATGGGAAGAATGTGCAGGAAACCAAAAAAATTACAAACACAAAAAACAAAAACAAACCAAAATAATAAAAGAGTATTTAAAAAATATTTTATTTTTAATACAAAACAAAAATATTTACTTGAAAATAGTGGATATTTATCTAAATAATTTACTAAGACATCTCTAAATCTATAAAGTATTTTATTATTTATAATTATAAATAAAAAAAGTAAAAAATAAAAAAAAAAATTTTTAAGTAATTAATCATATCTGATTTTAAATTTAGATATTAACAAAAAAAATAAATAATATTTTATATAAATTCTGATAATTTAAATAAATAAAATAATTACACTTTAGTATAAAATTAAAAAAAAAAAAAAAAAAAAAAAAAAATCAATGGAAATGGCAAAACACTTATTAAACACTAATCAGATAATTGATTATGGTATTTTGATCGGTAGTGTACTTATCTTAGGTTATTCTTTATATTACTTAAGTACAAATAATTATACAGCTATTCCTTCTACTAATGTAGAGGGTTTAACAAATGAAGAAATAGAAAATATTCTTAATGAAAATATGCAACCTGTTTTAAATGGAAATATAGACAATATTATTACTGAAAGTGATTTTGATACAGATAGTGAATATCTAACTCAAAGTACATTGGATAATGATAGTGCATGAGATAGTGATAGTTCATCTGATAGTGAAAATATATTAAATCCAGATATATTTTATATGCCAGATGTAGATTTTAATGTATGTCCTATTCAAGAATTAAAATTATTTGAGTTCAATAGTCTATATGCTAAAGAAATTGAAGAACATGGGCTTGATGATGAAGAAATAATGGAATTTTTAGCTATGTTTTCAGATGACCAGTTAGCTACAAATTGAATTAATGAATTATTCGAATTGGCTTTATCCCTATTGTAACATTTGAAGTATTAGCTTCAAATTCACAGCTTTTTCTTTTTTTGGTATTTCTATAATTATATTTGAGAAATTTATCAAAAACATATTTAAATTTTTATCTCCTAAATTTTTATCTCCTTTCTAAGTAAATTATTTATTAAAGGAGTAAACAAGACAAAGGTGTATAAATTTATTTAGGTTTTTATTATTTATCATCTATTTTGTTTTTTAAAATTTGTAATTTTAAGTAGGTTCCTCAGAGACTACACGCGAAGCCCCTTAAAATTTTTCAATGTCAGTAATTCCATTTTATTATGCAAAGACTCGGCAAGTTAAGGGTGAAGACATAGTCCGTCCAGGTAGGAAACTACTTCTTTAATTCAATTTAATTGACTTTAATAGTTGTAGAATTGAGCAATAAAGGTTTGACTTTATAGTCAAATGGTTAAAAGATTTCCAAGATTAAATAATATAAGTTTTTGATTATTACCTCCTTCATTAATCTTATTATTACTTAGTGCATTAGTAGAAAATGGAGCAGGAACAGGATGAACAATATATCCACCATTATCTGGAATTCAAGCACATTCAGGTGGATCTGTTGATTTAGCTATTTTTAGTTTACATTTAACTGGGGTATCATCATTATTAGGTGCTATTAATTTTATTACTACAGTTTTAAATATGAGAACTAATGGTATGAGTTTACACAAATTATCATTATTTGTATGAAGTGTATTTGTAACTGCTATTTTATTATTATTAGCTTTACCTGTATTAGCTGGTGGTATAACAATGTTATTAACAGATAGAAACTTTAATACTAGTTTCTATGATCCAGCTGGAGGTGGAGATCCTATATTATTCCAACATCTTTTCTGATTCTTTGGACATCCTGAAGTTTATATTTTAATTATACCTGGATTTGGTATAGTTAGTCAAGTTGTATCAACTTTCTCAGGTAAACCAATCTTTGGTTATTTAGGAATGGTATATGCTATGTTCTCTATTGGAATATTAGGATTTTTAGTATGATCTCATCATATGTTCAGTGTAGGTTTAGATGTAGATACAAGAGCTTATTTTACTGCAGCTACAATGGTAATTGCTGTACCTACAGGTATTAAAATATTCTCTTGAATTGCAACATTATATGGTGGTAGTTTAAGATTTACTACACCTTTAATATTTACATTAGGATTCTTAGCTTTATTCACAATAGGAGGAGTAACTGGAGTAATTTTAGCTAATGCTTCATTAGATTTAGCTTTACATGATAGAATTAAAAAAGATCCTCATTATATTCATAAATTTTGAGTAGGATTAATGGATGGTGATGGAAGTATTCAAGTAAATCATTGAAGATATAAAAATCTTCAATATAGATTAATTATTAAATTAAAATATTGTATTGAAAATTTCACAATGTTAAATTTAATTAAAAAACATATTGGAGGAAATGTGAGAATTATTGAAAATAATAAATTTGTTATTTGAGTAGTAAATGAAAGAAAACTTATTCATAAATTAATTAATATATTTATTTCTTATCCTCCATTAACTTCAAGATTAAGAGCTCAATTAGCATTTATGTTAGAATGTTTTCAACAAAATAATGTTGAATGATATTTAAATGCTAGAGATAATAAATATCTTAATCCAAATATAGATGTTGTTAATATTGATTATAATTATTTTAATGAATGATTATCTGGTTTTATTGAAGCAGAAGGTTGTTTTTCTATTAGAAATGTATCGAATAATCACTCATTTTCAATTGGACAAAAAAATGATAAATATATAATTGATACAATAAAACATCACTTCGATATTCAAAATGAAATTAGGAAATTAAATAATAATTTTTGATTAATTGAAATTTATAGAAAATTAATTTTAATAAAAATTATTAATCATTGTATTAATTATCCTTTACTTGGAGAAAAAACACTTTCCTTTACTAAATTTAGAGATCTTTTTAAATAAGTGTCATGCTGTCTTACCACTGTGATAAATTAAAATAATTAATTTATCGGTAATATTATTTATATTTTAATATTGCTAACGGTGAAACCTTTTTAATGGAAATAAGGCTGTTTTCATACTACAAGTTAAAAAGGCAATACCGTGGAAACCAAAAATATTAAATTTTAAGAGTAGTTGGTTTAAATCAAATAAAAAAAAAAAACATATAAAAAATAAAATAAGAAAAATATAAAAGAAGGAATAAAAATTAAAAATAAGAAAAATATAAAAGAGGCAATAAAAAATTAAATTTTAATTGTAAAAATGTTTTTTTGAAATTTTTTTGAGGCAATAAAAAATAGAGGAGTAAATATGAAAAAGTGAATATTTATTAAATGTTATTTAAATTTAATTATGATTTATTATTCTATGGTTTATATATAAGTACAGCAGTATTGATAGGTTTGGCTTTTTTTAGATTTAAATCTGTTGCTAAAGCCTATTGTATGAGTCTAAATGTTGATCCATCATCTAATATAATTACAGTTATTCCAAATCAACAAATAAGAATTACACCAGATACAACTATAATAAGTCCTAGACTTGAATTTCTATTACCAAACGAACAAATTCAGGAAATACTTGATTTATTTGGTACAGAAATTTCTAATCAGCTAATAACTGGTGTAAATTCAGACTTTATAATAGATACATATTTAATGCCTATTATATATTCAAGTAATATGACTTCATTATACCTTGAAATTTTTAATCATTTTGGTTGTTAATTTTCAATAGATTTAATTATAATTAATTATTTTTATAATTAATATTTTAGTATAATTTTACCCCCTTTTTAATTATAATTAAATTAAAAGATAAAAGTGGAGTGTTTACTTTACAAAAGCTAGTGTAATAGTAGGTAGCGGTTTAGGTCAAACATCGATGAGTATTATTAAAATTTCATTTTAACCAAAATGTAAACAATGTTTATATCTAATTAATATTATTAATAATGACTTTAGCCTTTTCTGCTTATACTCACAACAACTTATATACAAACATAAATAATTATACTAATATAATTATAAGAAATAAATTCTCATAATTTAAATATTAATTATTTAATATTTTAGTTGACCTGGTGTTCAATTTTTACAAGGAGATCATCAATTATTTAATGTAATTTTTCTACTTAAAATGGATTAGATCCATTTTTGGTGGATGAGAAAAAGGGATTAAATCAAATTCGTTTACCTCCGATAGTTTATGAGGAATAAAACTTCACCTTAATTATATTTATTTATAATTTCGCATAGATTAATTCTTGTTAACTATAATAAATAGTTTAATTTGTTAGACGCTGTTATTTATATAAATTTATATTACTATAATGTTATTTAATTTATTATTTTTTTTTTTAGATAATGGCTTAGTATTTTACAGTTTATTTGCAGGTACAGAGTTAAATACTAGTAATATAAATGAAATTATATTAAGCATCATGAGTTGCTTTAACGGTTAATATTTAAAGAAATTATTTTATTTTAGTTAGACTTAGTTCCTTAGTTTTAAAAATTTAACTTAAAATAAAAGGGTAAACAAGACAGGTAGTGTTCAATTTTATCGTCTACTTGTTTTATTTACTACTCTTAAATTTATTTCTTATTTTTTTTAAACAACTAAACTATAATTCTTAAAATTTTATATTGAGTAGGATCCGTAGAGACTATACGTGGTAATCGAACATTAATTAAGTTTAATTATTAGATAAGATATAGTCCGATCCTCATTGTAAAATGAGCATTTTTCTATTTATATAAATTTATATTATATAGAAAAATTTTAATGACTTATTATGTAGTAGCTCACTTCCATTATGTATTATCAATGGGTGCTGTATTTGCTATATTTGCTGGATTCTATTTCTGAGCACCTAAAATAATAGGAAAATCATATAATGAATTATTAGGAAAAATTCATTTTTGAACATTATTTGTAGGAGTAAATACTACTTTCTTCCCTCAACACTTTTTAGGTTTAGCGGGTATGCCTAGAAGAATTCCAGATTATCCTGATGCCTTTAGTGGATGAAATCAAATATCAAGTTTTGGTTCATTAATTTCAATAATGGCTACAGTATTATTTGGTTATATTATTTATGATATTTTTGCTAATGGAAGTCCAGTTAATAATAATCCTTGAAATGTACCTTCTTATTTTACATCTACAGAACAGTTTAATAATGAAACAGAAATAACTACAACTTTAGAATGAACTTTACAAAGTCCTATTCCATTCCATGCTTTCAAAATGTTACCTGTTCAATCTTAAATTGAGATTTAATATTAAGTTATATTTTAGCTTAAAACTTAGTTAATTTAAAAATTAAATTAACAGTTCATTTTACTAAATTTTACCCCCTTTTTAATTATAATTAACAGTTCATTTTACTAAATTTCACCCCCTTTTTAATTTTAATTATTTAATAATATTATATTAATTCTAATTTTTTTAATTTATTTATAAAATAAATTTTAGTAAGAATTAATTCTAACATTCTAACAGAGATTTAAAAATTAAACTAAAAAACAAAACAAAAATAAAAGAAAAGACAAAAAATTTTTTTAATATAAATTAATTATAAATAGCCATTAAATAAAAGAGCCTAGTATTAATAATTTAAATCATTAATTAATATTTAAATCATTTCGTTTTTAATAAAATTTTATTAAATTGAATTTAAGAAAATCAAAACAATAATTAAAGACTGTAGCATAATTGGTAATGCAATTCGCTCATAATGGATGGTATAAGGGTTCAAATCCCTTCGGTCTTATTTATTTTTAATATAAAATTTAAAATTAAAAATAATATTATAGGGTACTTGGTCGAGTCTGGTTTATGGCGCTCGTTTTGAAAACGAGTACTTGAATAAAGTCGTGAGTTCAAATCTCACAGTGTCCGATGATTCTTTAAAGAGAATTAAAAACAATAAAAACAATAAAAAAATTATATTTTAAAAGAATTAAGAATTTTAATTAATTTAAAAGAAATGATTAAATATTAATCATATATAATATTTTAAAAGAAGAGAATAATTATATAAACCTCTGTAAAAGATATTATATTTATATTTATTGTTGTTTTAAACTTAAAATCACAAAACTAATTTATGTCTTAAAATAAAATCCCTTTAAAAATATTATTTTGATTTATTATAATTTAAAAATAAATAAAAAAAAAAATCAAAAAATTAAAAATAATAATAAAAAATATTATTATAAATCTATTTAATTTTATTATTATTATAAATAAATTAATAAAATAAATAGACACTCTAGTCGCAAAAATCGAATTAAAATCTCAAATGCTCAAAATGCTTAGTTTATTATTATTAATACCTATAATAGGTAGTTTATTATTATTAACAATACCTGAAGATTCTATACAAAATAAAATCAAAATGAAAAGAATAACATTAATAACTATGTTAATAAATTTCTTAATCTCAATATATATTTGATTAGAATTTGATTCAAGTACTAGTCAATATCAATTTGTATATGAATTTATAAAATTAAATTATTGTCATTTAAATATTGGTATAGATGGTATATCATTATATTTTGTATTATTAACAACTTTTGTAAGTCCTATAGCTGTATTATCTAATTATAATAATATAAATAATAATTTAAAATATTTTTTAATATCATTTTTATTATTAGAAACATTACAAATAGGAGTATTTGTAGTATTAGATTTATTATTATTTTATATATTCTTTGAAAGTGTATTACCTATTTTATTTTTAATAATAATAGTATATGGTTCAGGTGAAGCTAGAATAAGATCAGCTTTATTATTATTTTTATATACATTAGCTGGATCTTTATTTATGTTATTAGCTATACTTCAAATATATAGTTATGTAGGATCAACTGATTTTCAAATAATTTCATTATCAGAAATTAATTTAGATAGTCAAAAAATCTTATGATTAGGATTCTTTATAGCTTTTGCAGTAAAAACTCCATTATGACCTTTAACAGGTTGATTATATAGAGCTCATGCTGATAGTCCTTTAGCTGGTTCTATATTATTAGCTGCTACTATATTAAAATTTGCTACTTATGGTTATTTACGAGTTTTAATTAATTTCTTACCTGATGCTACTAATTATTTTTCTCCTTTAGTTCAAACTATTGCTATTATAACTTTAATTTATGCTTCTTTAGCTACAATTGTTCAACAAGATACTAAAGCTTTAATTGCTTATTCAAGTGTTGCACATATGAGTGTTGTTATATTAGGTTTATTTTCTAATACAATTCAAGGTATTGAAGGTGCTATTTTATTAGCTTTAGCTCATGGATTTGTTTCTCCTGCTTTATTTATTTGTGTTGGAGGTATAATTTATGATAGAACAGGTACTAGAATAATTCATTATGTAAGAGGTTTAGTAACTTATATGCCTGTATTTACTATATTATTTTTCATTTTCACATTAAGTAATACTGGTATACCATTAACTTTAAATTTTTTAGGTGAACAATTATCTTTAATTGGAATATGAGAAAGAAGTCCTATAATTGCAGCTTTAGGTGCTACTGGTATTGTGCTATCTGCTATTTATTCTATTTATTTATATAATAGAATTTCTTATGGTACTTATTCTCCTCATTTAAAACCTATTAAAGATATTTCTAGAAGAGAATTTATTTTATTAATAACTTTATTAATTCCTACTGTTTTATTAGGTATTTTTCCTAATGTTATATTAGATGGTTTACATTTTTCTATTTCTACTTTACTTTTTAATGTTTAATTCTTATAGTTTTATTTTTAAATTTTAGAATTTAATTTATTATTTTACTTTAAAATTTACCCCCTTTTTAATTATAATAAAAATTTTTATTTTTGTCTTATAAAAAATATTATTAAAATAAAAGAGCATAGTATTAACGGTTAGTATGACGATCTTCAAAATCATTGGTAGGTGTTCGAATCACCTTGCTCTTGTTTAAATTTGTTTTATTAATTTTATTTTTATTGTGTTTATTAATTATTTAACTATTTTTATTCTTTTTAAAAGAAATAAATAAATTTAATTAATAAAATTAAGGGATGTTAGCTTAATTGGTAGAGTTTCTAATTGTCATTTAGAAGGGTTCCAGTTCGAATCTGGAAGATCTCGCTCTATATTATTAAAAAATTAAATTAAAATAATGACATGATAATATATAATTTTATTTATTTATTAAAACACAAAATGAATAATTAAATTTATAATAAATTATTTATTAATTATTTAAAATAATAGTCTTATTTAATAGTGAATAAATTAATTAAATAAATTTATATTATTAAAAATTTTATTAAATAATTGTCTTCGTTATTAAAATATTTTTTAATTGTAGCAAAAACAAAAATATTTTAATACTAATTTTAGAAACCAAAAAAAAAATAAATTAATTAATTAAAATGAAAATAAATACAAAATTAATTAGTATAAATACTAATAATATAAGTTTAATCTTAATATTAAGTTATTTAATGATATTAAATTATAATATTAATATATTAATAGCATTAATAACATTTTTAATAATTATAATAATATTAATAAATAAATATAAACAAAATAAAAGAAATTATAATGATTCTTGCTTATTATTTAAAGTTATATTTCTAAATATTTTAATATATTATTTATTTTATATTTATTTAATAAATAATGTAATTTATATGGATAGTACTGAATATTTAACTTTATATAATAATATATATATTAAAGGTTTAAATTCTTTAGTTGAAAATTATGGAGAACTTATTGCTTATGCTGTAGGAGTAAAATTATCTAGTATTTATTTAAAAATATCACCAACTGAACCAACATTTTATTTTCATTTTGGTTTAGGTGTTGGACCTACTTTAGATTTAACAGTTCACCAAGAATTATATGATTCACCTGGAGATTCTAGTTTTAAAAATTATGTTTTATTAACTGTTGAAAAAGTTGAAGATCATATTAATTTTCTTAAAGATATGGTACCTTATCATCATAAACATTATAAAATATCTAAAATGACAAATATGGAAAATAATACTACTATTATAAGTGGAGATGCTCCAACTAATATTAATGTAGTTAACATTCATTGTTCATTAGAACCTGGAGATATTTATGTGAATTTTTTTAACTTTATTGAAAATTTCATTTTTTTTACCTCAGTTATTTTTTATTTTTTATTTTTAAGTTTTTTATTTATTTTTTTAATTATTAAAATTATTAAAATTATTAGATTTATTAAAATTTTATAAAATTCTAATTAAAATAATTATTATTAAATAATTATTAAAATACACATAAAATGAAAATAATATTATATTTTATATTTTTATCCCCTATTAATTTCAAAATAAATTAATTTATATATATAAAAGTATAATAAAAATAATTAAATAATTTTTTTGTTTTGTTTTTGTTAATTTAATTAAAAAAATTCATTAAATTTTTTAAATATTTAAAATTAAACGAGTATAGTTAAGTTGGTATAACCTCTACCTTCCAAGTAGATGTGATCAGTTCGAATCTGATTACTCGTATTTATATTAATAAAATAAATTAATTATTTTTATTAAAATTAATTCTAAAATTAAAATAATAAAAGTGTATGTTATTATAAAAATAATATACTTTAGACGCTATTTTATAAATATTATTAAAAAAATGTTAGCAGCAGCAAAATACATTGGTGCAGGTTTAGCTTGCTCAGGTTTAATTGGAGCTGGAGCAGGAATTGGTTTAATCTTCTCTTCATTAATCGCTTCAACAGCTAGAAACCCTCAAATAAGAGGTCAATTATTCAGTTTTGCAATCTTAGGATTCGCTTTAGCTGAAGCTACTGGATTATTCTCTTTAATGATTGCTTTCTTGTTATTATATTCTTAATTATATTAAGAAATATTTAATATTATTTGACAATTCATTTAAATATTTAACCTTATATGAATTAAATAATTCATATAATATTTTATTAAAAAATTCGTTTAATAAATTAATTATTTTAATAAATTATCCCCTATTAATTTCTATAATATAAAGTATAATAAAAAAAATCTTAATCTTATATTTTAATAAATATATTTAAAAAACTAAAAATAATCTATTTTATTAAACAATCTTTATTTTTATTAAATACCTAAATAAAAGTTTTAAAAGAAGAGGATAATATTTAATTGTATTTATTCATCTGAATAGACTGATAATATTTAATAGAATATTATTAGATCCCTAAATTAATTAATTAGTTTAGACTTTGTCACATTAACCAATAATTATATAAGAAATATAAAAACACAAAAAATGAATAAAAAAACTAATTTAAATATTAAATTAAGTCCTATCTATGGTTTACCTCTGTTAAAAAAACATATAAATAAAGGAATAACTAACATTTCTGTAGAAAATATAATATCTCAATATAAGGAAATAGAATTAGAAAGTAAAAAACATGTTACTAGTAAAAAAGCTAATAAAAAATTACAAACAATAACTGAAGTAAGTGATATGATAATTAATTCTAATAAATCTCAATTAAAATTATTAAATAAAAATCAATTAAATTTAAATTTATCTAAATCAGAAAATTTAAATAATGAATTGACTAAACCAATATTAAATGAATCAAAATCAATATTAATGAATGAACAACAATATATAAGATTACTTAGTCCATTTAATTCTAAATTAGCAAATTATACTAATCATATATATACATTTACTAATAGACCTTATAAACAAATAAATAAAAATTTAAATAATATTTATACAATATGTAAATCAGCTTTTCTTAATATGTCAAGTATAATAAGTAAACCAATAGTATTAATTAATCCAAATTTAATAAAAATTACATTATTTTATTATTGAAAACCTTTAAGAAAAAAATATTACAATAGTAATTTACATTCTAATTTTTTTATTTTATATTGTAATAAATTAGAAAAATTAGTGAATTTATTAAGTAAATTATTTAAAAAATCAGTAGAATTAGAATTAATAAGAATTTATTCACCACAAAATGAAAGTAATATATTAGCTAATCTTATTGGTATATTAAGTAATTTTATTAAATTTAGATCTATTCATATGAAATTATTTAAAGTAAGTAAAACTAAAAATCTTAATAAAGGATTTAGTAATAGATTTAGTAATAATAAAATACCTTCTTTTTTATCTGGAATTTATTTAAAATTAGCAGGTAGAGTTTTAACACAAAAATTACAAAGAAGAGTTAAATCTAAAATAGTTCAAAAAGGTAGTTTAGCTAGTACTACAGCTAGATTAATTAATACTAATAGATTTGTTAATAAAAATAAAAGAGGAACCTTCAGTATTACTATTAAAACTGGACATATTATTAATGATTAATTCTTATTTTTTAAATTTAATTTTAAATATTATTCTTAAATTTACATATATTAAAAATATTTTATTATATTATTGTTAGAATTTAAATTTATACAGATATTCTCAAGTAAATTTTGTATTCAACCCAAACAAAATAAAAGAGTAGTTTATATTATTTATAATTTAAATTCAAATTAAATTTTCAGTAACTAATCATATCTGATTTTAATTTTAGATATTAACAAAAAATATAAATAAAAGAGTAATTTATATATAAAAATTTGAATTTAAATTATTACATCTATAATATAAAATATGAAATAAAATCAAATATTTACACTTTAGTATAAAAGAAATATAAACACAAAAAATGAATAAAATAAACAGAAATCAATTTCAAGCTTTTCCATATCATTTAGTTGATCCTTCTCCTTGACCTATTTTAGTTAGTTTCTCATTATTGAGTTTAACCTTAGGTGCAGTTATGTATATGCAAGGTTTTACTCATGGGGGACAACTATTAAGTTTAGGTTTTACTTTAACAGTTTTTGGTATGATATTATGATTTAGAGATGTTATAACAGAAGGTACTTATTTAGGCCATCATACAATACAAGTTCAAAAAGGTTTAACTATAGGAGTGGTATTATTTATAATTAGTGAAGTATTTGCTTTTTTAAGTGTATTTTGAGCTTTTTTTCATTCTAGTTTATCTCCAACAATAGAAATAGGAGGAGTATGACCACCACAAGGTATTACACCCTTAGATCCTTTTGCAATACCATTATTAAATACTATATTATTATTATCATCTGGTGCATTTGTAACTTATGGTCATCATGCTTTAATTCAAGGAGATAGAAAAGGAGCTATTTTAGGTACATTATTAACAATAATTTTTGCTATAATATTTACTGCTTTACAATATTATGAATATTCAGAATCAAGCTTTACAATGAGTGATTCAGTATATGGTACAGTATTTTATGCTTCAACTGGTTTACATGGATTACATGTTATTATTGGTACATTATTTATTTTAGTAGGTTTTATTAGAATAATTAATTATCATTTAACTGATACACATCATCAAGGACATGAAGCTGCTATTTTATATTGACACTTTGTAGATGTAGTTTGATTATTCTTATTTATAGCTGTATACTATTGAGGTGGTAACTAATTTATATTTAAGATGAATATTCTAATAAATTATAATTAATTATATTTTAATATTTTCATCCCCTAAATTTTAATTAATTTATTTATAAATAATAATAATTAAATTAATAATCCGCTAAACAAATACTAGTTTATTTGTAATTAGCAAGTAATATTTTATATGTTTTTTTTTTTTATTAATTATAAAATATTAGACAATTAATACAAGTCCCAAAGGGTTTATCACACAATAATACTATGAATTTATCATTATTTTTATTTTTAATAGGTATATTAGGTTTTATTTTAAATCGAAAAAATATAATATTAATGATTATTGCTATAGAAATAATGTTATTAGCAGTAACTATGTTATTATTATTATCTAGTTTTAGTTTCGATGATGGAATAGGACAAATATTTAGTATATTTATAATTTCATTAGCTGGAGCTGAATCAGTAATAGGTTTAAGTATTATTGTTGCAGTTTATAGAATAAAAGGAAATATTTTAATTAGACAAGAAACTTAATGTATTTAACAATATTAATTTTACCTTTATTAGGTTCATTTGTATCAGGATTTTTAGGTCGAAAAATAGGAGTAACAGGATCTCATATAATAACTTGTACTTGTTTAATCTTATCTAGTATATTAGCAACTATTGCTTTTTATGAAGTAGGATTATGTTCAAGTCCAGTAAAAATTTCTTTATTTAATTGAATAGATTCAGAATATATGACTATATCTTGAGAATTTTTATTTGATCAATTAACTGTATCAATGTTTATTCCTGTATTATATATATCTTCATTAATTCATATATTTTCAACAGATTATATGGCTGAAGATCCTCATAATCAAAGATTTTTCTCTTATTTATCTTTATTCACTTTCTTTATGTTAGTTTTAGTATCTGGAGCTAATTATTTTGTAATGTTTGTAGGTTGAGAAGGTATCACAGAATGCCTCAAATGGGATAATAATAAAATTTGTAGTGTTATTTTTTTAAATATTAAGGATAATGTAAATATTTCTTCTAAAAGGTTAACCTCTAAAGAACGAATAGGACCTCATAATATAGATATAATTTCTATGATAATAGGTTCTACTTTAAGTTATTCTCATTTAGAAAAAAGAAAAAATGGTATAGGAACAAGAGTAATATTCGAACAATCAAATAGAAATGTAGAATATTTAATGTGATTCCATGCTTATTTCTCAAGTAGAGGTTATTGTAGTAGTATAAAACCTAAACTAAAAATAAAAATAAAACAAGAAGGAAAAGTATATTATCAATATCGAATTAGTAGTTATACATTTTCTAGTTTGAATTGAATTTATGAAATGTTTTATAAATTCGTTGATGGTAAATATAAAAAATTTGTTCCTTTAAATATTGAAGAATATTTAACACCATTAGCATTAGCCATCTGATTTATGGAAGATGGTTTTAGTAAAGGTAAAGGTGCTAGTATTGCTACTAATTGTTTTACATTAGAAGAAGTTAATTTTCTTTGTAAAGTATTAAAAAGTAAATATAATATTATCGCTACATCTAATAAATCTGGTAAAAATAAAGGCCATATTATTTATATTCATAGTAATTCTATGAAATTATTTACTAGTATTGTTAAACCTTATTTATTACCATCATTATACTATAAATTAGGGTTTTATAAATAGTCAAGATTATTATTACCATAGTAAGAAAATGATCAATTATTAGAAAATTAAATTGAAGAATAATAAGAAATTAGTGTTTATTAAAATAAAAAATTACACTAATTACGTTTTCTTGCGACGTTATTGAAAACGATCAACTAAACTAGCTTTGTTTAAAGATCGTCGGTTACAATTTTGATCGCGATCGACTAGTACAATAACGGGTGCCTGAAATGGTGCTCAATGCATAGTCAAAATCTTTATTTATTAAAAAGTATACAAATTAAAATGAGGCACAAAGCATTAGAAATTTTAAGGGTTTATTAAAATTAAAGAGTACAAAGCCAAATAAAATCGTAAACTATTAAATAGATTATTTTAATTAACTTTATCCCCTTTTCTTTAAAATTTCAAATAAAAGGTATAAACCAAACCAAAAATAAAATTATAAAAATGACTTAGATTAATTTTATTAAACTATTCAACAAATTAGGGTTAAGGAAGAAGGGTTTCTTCTAGGAAATTCTTAGTTCTAAGTCAGGGTTCGATTCCCTTTAGCTCTATTTAATTTATTAAAAATATTTCTTATATTTAACCTTATTATATAAAAATAAAAAAAAAAAAAATAAATATTTATTATGACTGTACTTCCTGTTTCAAATCAAAATGTTGAAATTGTTTCAAATATAAATATAACAGAATATAATTTATTTAACAATTCTTTAGTTGAATCAAAAATTCATGAAATAAATGAATTATTCAGTTAAAAAATGCATGATAATATGGTAACTGAAGCTGATTTAATTTATATTGTTAAATCTTTCACAATTGCAAAATTAAATTCAAGTAATATTAATGAAATTATACTATCATTTATTGAAGTTTTTAATGGTTAGTATTTATTAATTGAATTTTTATTAAAATTTACCCCATCGTTAAAATTTAAATCAATGTAAAAGAATAAACATAATAATAGTATAAATTTATTATTTGTTTTTTATGTTTATATTATCCTTAAGATTTATTATAAGATTATAATGCTTTGTGCCTCATTATAAATTATACAAAATTTTCTTTTAATAAATACTAGGGCATTATGTAAATCCTGCAAGGTTATAAATGTACAGGGAAATAAAGAAGAAGCTATTATTTTATTTAAGTTTTATAACTATAAAATAATTTCTTTATTTTTAAGATTTGATTGGAATTGTATCTTATTTATTAATTAACTTCTGATTTACTAGAATACAAGCAAATAAAGCAGCAATATTAGCTTTAACTATGAATAGAGTAGGAGATATGGGATTAAGTATTGGATTTTTTGCATTATTTGCTTTATTTGGATCTTTAGATTATGCAACAATATTTAGTTTAGTTCCATTTATGAATGAAACAGCTATAACAATAATAGGTTTATTACTTTTAACAGGAGCTATGGCAAAATCAGCTCAAATACCTTTACATTCTTGATTACCTGGAAGTATGGAAGGTCCAACACCTGTATCAGCTTTAATTCATGCAGCTACTCTAGTTACTGCTGGATTATATTTATTATTAAGATCATCACCTTTATTAGAATATAGTAGTACAGCTTTATTAGTTATAACTTTAACTGGAGCAACTACAGCTTTTTTTGCAGCTACTTGTGGTTTAGTTCAAAATGATTTAAAAAGAATAATTGCTTTTTCAACAATAAGTCAATTAGGATATATGGTAATGGCAGTAGGTTTAAGTCAATATAATGTAGCTTTAATGCATGTTATTAATCATGCTTTCTTTAAAGCTTTATTATTCTTAGGTGCTGGTGCTGTAATTCATAGTTTTTCAGATCAACAAGATGTAAGAAGATTAGGAGGTTTAATTAATTTTTTACCATTTACTTATACAGCTATGTTAGTGGGATCATTATCATTATTAGCTACACCATGATTAACAGGATTTTATAGTAAAGATTTAATAATAGAATTAGCTTATGGTCAATATAGTTTTAGTGGTACTTATGCTTTCATTTTAGGAAGTCTAACAGCTGGTTTAACTGCATTTTATTCATTTAGATTAATATGTTTAGTATTCTTAACTGTACCAAATGGACCAAAACAATCTTATTTAAATGCTCATGAAGCAAATAATAAAGTAATTATTCCATTATTTTTATTAGCTTTATTTAGTATATTCTTTGGATTTATTTTCTCTGATTTATTTGTAGGAATGGCTAGTGATTTCTTTGGTAATGCTATATTTATTAAACCTAATAATATTTCTTTAATTGAAGCTGAATTTAGTTTACCTTTAATTATTAAATTATTACCTGCTTTATTATCATTATTTGGTGCTAGTTTAGCAATATTTTTATATCATAAAAGTCCAACATTTATTATTGATTTAACTGATAATTTATTTGGACAAAAAATATATACTTTCTTTAATGGTAAATATTTCTTTGATATAATTTATAATAATTATATAATTAATAAAGGTTTAGAATTAGGTTATATAATATCTAAAGTATTAGATAGAGGTATAATAGAAATGGTTGGACCTTATGGATTATCTCAAACTTTAACTAATACTGGAAAAAATATTAGTAAATTAGATACTGGAGTTATAACTACATATTCTATTTATATTACTTTATCTTTACTTTCTTTAATTTTCATAATTTTTGCTCCTATTTTAATAGATACTTCTTTATTAAATGAAATAAGATTATTTATTATTTATATAGCTGCTTTAATTATAATTTTATCTCCTTCTAATAATAAATCTTAAATTTTTATATTTATTATTTATATTTTATTATAATTTACCCCTTATCTAATTTTTTTTTTTTAATTTTACATTTTTAATATTATTAATTTAATATTAATTTATAACATGAACACAATTTATTAATATAAATTCAATCAAGGTCTCATTTAATAGAATTTTATTATTATTAAATTAGTAATAAATTCCAAAATTGCTTATAACGCAGAGACAGTTCTCTAAAATTTTCTATGAGATCCTCATATTTTCATTAAATATTAATGCCTCAATTAATACCATTTTATTTTGTTAACCAATTTTCATTCTCATTTTTAACTTTACTTACTTTAATTTATATTTTTTCTAAATATGTATTACCATTATTTACTTTCCAACAAGTAATAAGAATGTATATTACTAAATTAAGTAATAAATCTTAAATTAAAACTATTATTTAATATTCTTTAATTTTTAATAATATTAATTAAAATTATATTATTTATATTTTATTTTAATTTATCCCCTATCGAATTTTGGATTTTTAAATTATTGTATATAAAAGAATACTATATTAAACTAAATAAAAAAACAAAAAAATAAATAAAAAATAAAAATATAGTTAAGATTTTAATATTTAATGAAATTATTATTAATATAATAATTTTATTTTAAATATATGAAATAATTGAATAAGGCGAATCTTAGAATACTTTAAAATTATAATATTAATAAATTATACAAATAAATTCTAAAGTATTAATATTAATAAGTTATATATTATAAATTATATATTATAATTATTTAATATTATATTAAAAAAATTAAAACCCAAAATTCATTTTTAATTTAAAAGTAGATTAGTATTAAACTAAGAGAGATTAAAAATTAAAAAAAAATTACAAATAAAAATGTTTTTATCAATATTTAATACAATATATAACGATGCACCTCAACCATGACAAATAGGATTTCAAGACAGTGCTGCACCAGGATATACTGGTATAGTAGAATTACATAATACTATTTTCTTCTATTTAATAGTTATCTGTATTGGAGTATTTTGAGTTTTAGGTTCAACTATTTATTATTTTAATAACAAAAATTCACCTATTGTTCACAAATATTTAAACCATGGTACATTAATTGAATTAATCTGAACTATAACACCAGCTTTAATATTAATAGCTATAGCTTTCCCAAGTTTTAGATTATTATATTTATTAGATGAAGTAATATCACCTACAATTACTATTAAAGTAGTAGGTCATCAATGATATTGAAGTTATGAATATTCTGATTATGTAACTGAAAGTGGTGAATCTATAGAATTTGATTCATATATGATACCTGAATCTGATTTAGAATTAGGACAATTTAGATTATTAGATGTAGATAATAAAGTAATAATACCTGTAGATTGTCATATTAGATTAATTATTACTGGAGCTGATGTAATCCATTCTTTTGCTATACCTTCATTAGGACTAAAAATTGATGCTGTACCAGGTAGATTAAATCAATCTTCTATTTTAGCTGAAAGAACTGGTACATTCTATGGTCAATGTAGTGAAATTTGTGGAGTATGACATGGATTTATGCCTATTGTTGTTGAAGCTGTTTCTGTTCAAGATTATTTAGCTTGAGTTGATCAAGCTAATAGTTAATTTTTTATATTTATATATTATTTATATTTATATATTAAACACTATAATATTTTAGTTTTAAAATATTAATTATTTTTAATAAATTATCCCCTATAAACAATTATTATTAATAATATTTTATTAAATAAAAACAAATATATAAAAGTATTAAATTTTAAATCTATATTTTACAATTTGATTCTCAAATATTAAAAAAAAAAACAAAACAAACAAAAAAAGGTAATTATAATTATAAATAATAAAATATCTTAAATAAAGCCTATAATTTAATGGTAGAATGATTTCTTGATGAGAAATTCATAGAAGTTCAAATCTTCTTGGGCTTATATATCTCTGAGTCTATTAGACTTATTATAATAATAAACAAAAATTATATAAATTATTTTTGTGTTTGTTTTGTTTTTATTATTGTAAATTAATTACATTGTCAGAATATTTATACTATAACACCAGCTTTAATATTAGAAATATTAATAAAATATTAATAAATTTCTATATATTAAAATTGTTATCAAATGAGTAGTTATAATAATTTAATTATTTTTAATAGTTACTATAAACAATTATTATTGATATTAATTTTTATTATATTATATTAAATTTATAATAATTTTAATCATATATAAATTTATATAGTGATTCAAACTACAAAATTAACTAAAATATTTATTATCTAAAATTTTATAATAAAAATATCATAAATTCTTTAAGATAATTCTATAAACTATTTTTTAAAATAGGGTATAATATACCATAAATTAATACTTTATAATGAATTTCGAAAAACACAAAAAACAAAAAATTAAATTAGATATAATAATTTAATTTTTTTGTTTTGGTTTAAAAAATTTGAAAATAAATTAAATAAAGAATATTAATTAAAATTAAAAAATTAAATACAAATGAGATTATTAAAAACTAATGTATTATTAAGATTATTAAATTCTTATATTGTAGATTCTCCTCAACCAGCTAATATATCTTATTTATGAAACTTTGGTTCATTATTAGGAACTTGTTTAGTAATACAAATTTTAACTGGAGTATTTTTAGCAATGCATTACCAACCTCATGTAGATTTTGCTTTTAATAGTGTAGAACATATAATGAGAGATGTTAATGCTGGTTGAATATTAAGATATACACATGCTAATGTAGCTTCATTCTTCTTTATTTTTGTATATGCTCATATAGCTAGAGGATTATATTATAGTTCATATAAATCACCTAGAATATTAGTTTGAAGTATAGGAGTAATAATATTAATATTAATGATGGCTATAGCCTTTTTAGGATATGTATTACCTTATGGTCAAATGAGTTTATGAGGTGCTACAGTAATTACTAATTTATTATCAGCAGTTCCTTTTTTTGGACAAGATTTAGTAGAATTAATTTGAGGAGGATTTAGTGTAAGTAATGCTACACTTAATAGATTTTTCTCTCTTCATTTTTTATTACCATTTTTATTAGCTGCTTTAGTAATAGCTCATTTAATGGCTCTTCATACACATGGATCAAATAATCCTAATGGTATCTCTTCTAATGGAGATAGATATGCAATGCATCCTTATTTTACATTTAAAGATCTTGTAACTATCTTTGCATTCTTTTTAGCTTTATCTGTTATAGTTTTCTTCTATCCTAATTTATTAGGACATAGTGATAATTATATTCCAGCTAATCCAATGAGTACACCTTCTTCAATAGTACCTGAATGATATCTTTTACCTTTCTATGCTATTTTAAGATCTATTCCTAATAAATTATTAGGAGTATTAGCTATGTTTGGTTCATTATTAATATTATTAATTTTACCTTTAACTGATGTATCAAGAATAAGAGGTAGTCAATTTAGACCAGCTATGAAATTAGCTCAATGATTCTTTATTGTAAATTTTGTTATATTAATGTGAATTGGTTCTCAACATCCTGAAAGCCCTTTTGTAGAAGTAGGACAATTTGCTACTACATTCTATTTTGCTTGATTCTTAATTATTGTACCTATTGTTGGTTTAGCTGAAAATACTTTAATGGATTTAGCTACTGATAAAATTAAATAATTTAATTATTTAATGCTTATTATGGTTATAAATTTATAACAATTTATTTATTATTTTTATTTTACCCCCTTTTTGAAAACGAGGTAAACAAACCCTTGATTTTTTCTTTTAGTTCTATAAATATTAAATTATTTAATTTTATTTGGAAAGTTTAAAGTTTGTAATTCTAGATTTTTTTGTTTTTCTTACACCATTTAATGATGCAATAAAACAATGATAAGCATTACAAATAATTATAATATACCATTCAGCAATGAAGATGTATCTAAATACGACTTAAAACTAATTGAACTTATAAAATATTTAATTAGATAAAGATTTGTTAGATGTATTAATTGAATTTCTCTATAATGAAATTATTTCTTCTAAATTAATAAGGCCCATTGTAAAAATGAAAACTTTAATTTTACTATACAAAAAGTTGAAGTAATACAGCAAGTAATGTTAGAGATAAAACTGTTGAAGCTAATTAAATTTAAACTCAATGAAAATAATTTAATATAAATAAATCAAATTAAAATACTTAAATTTATATTAAGTTTCATTTTATAAATAAAATTTACCTCCAATAAAGAATCAAATGGTTTATTAATAATTTAAAAGAGTATTGTATTAAAAAAAAAATAAAAATAATTATAATATTATTAATTTTCTATATAATAAATTTAAAAATTAAATAAACCAAAAAATTATAAGAATAAGGTAGAATTAGTTTAATTGGCAAAATAACGTTTTGTGGCGACGCTGTTCAGAGTTCAAATCTCTGATTTTACCCTAAATTATTATTAATTAAAAATATTTAATATTAATTATATTAATAAATAATATTAATATTATTTATATTTTTAAATTAAGAATGAGTTAAGATATCTAAACCTGTAAAATTAATATTAAAATATTATTATAAAAATATATTAATTTTAAGTTAAGGTCCTAGGTCTATAAATAAACTGTTTATTTTAATAATAAGTTTATTTTATAATTTAATTGTATATAATAAAATAGAATAATCTATGGATAAAAAAATAGAAAAATATTCATTTAATTAATAAATATTTTATTTTATCAAACACTTTAGTAATTAAATTTTAAGAATTAAATAAAAAATTATTTTAATATTTAATTTGTTTATTTAAATTTATTAATTAAATGAGATATTTTTAATTCCTATATTCAGACTTATAAATATTTAGAATGAACCAGCAATATTGTATTTTTAATAAATTTATTATATTTTTATATTAAAATACTTAAATTTATATTTGAATAAAATATATGAACATAATTAGTTTCGTAGATATTTTTTCTAATTCATTTGATTATTATAATTAACAAATTAAAATAATATTTTAATTAAATTAAAAAAAAAAAGAATTAAATCAAATAGTTTTATATAATTAATTTATTAATTTTGTGTTTATTTAAATTCTATTAATAATATAGTGAAAGAATTTTAAATATAAAATTCAAGATAAAATAAAAAAATTATTTAAATATTAATTAATGAAAATAAAATGATTTAATTCAAAAATTTCAGCTGAAATAGTTTAAAAGGTTAAAACTTACCATTCATGACGGTAAAACAAAGGTTCAATTCCTTTTTTCAGCTATATTTAAATTTATCTAAATAATAAAACTAAAAGAAAATAAATCTTAATTAGATTATTTAGATTAATATTATAGTCAAATATTAAAATAATAATGAAAGGACTCCTCTCAAGATGGCAAACTTCCACGGACTATAAAAGATGGAAAATATATTAAAATAAAAAATTTGAAAAAATAAAATAAATTAAAATAAAATTATATTTATAAACAATCTAATAATATTTGATTTAAGTGAATTTAGTAAAACTAATATTACTTTATTAAAAATAGATAGTTTTAAATTAAATATTAAAAGTAAAAGTATAGATGACAATTTAGTATAAACATCAAAGTAATTTAAAGGAATTATTAAGGATAACTAGCAAATTTATTAAAAAGGAGGTCATAACCAAAAGCCACAAACTCATTAATAAAAATTAATAGTAAGCAAATTGTGGCGATCCTAAGGGAAACCTTAAATATTAAAACTTCCTGAAGCAAAACATTGTATTAAGGAAAGGAAAGGAAATCAACCGAGACTCCGAAAGTAATGGTGAGTGAAATCGGATTAGCCTAAAATAATATAAAAAATTTGAAAAAATATAAAATTAATTATAAAGAATGAAGTTGGAATATCATTAATTATAATATAATATTTATATAATAATTATTTAATGTTAATTAAATTAATTACCAAAGAAGGTATTAAGTCCTGTAAAATAAAAAAATTATTTAAATAAGTACGATGAGAGAAAACTTGTCGGAATATAGGGGAACCATCCTCTAAGGCTAAGTATAATAAATTTAGCGATAGTGAAAAGTACTGTAAAGGAAAAGTTGAAATAGTTCGTTGTATAACGATATGAAATAGTCTTGAATTAGTAATTCTATAAGCAGTCGAAGTTTTAGAAAATAAAATGACGGCGTACCTTTTGCATAATGGGTCAGTAAGTTAATGATAGTAGCAAGGTTAATTAGCCTTAGCGAAAGCGACTGAATTATTTGTATAATAAAAAATATATATAAATTAATATAAATTTTTTAAAATATTTTTACTATAATAAAAATAGAATAAATTCCTTATATATTAAAAAATAATTAAAATATAAGTGATTTATTTACAAAGAATAGTTTTGGGATAGTTACTATTATTAGACCCGAAGCCAGTTGATCTTTCCAAAACCAGATTATAATGGATCGAACGGTTGAATGTTGCAAAATTCTCCGAAGAGTTTTGGAAAGCGGTGAAATGCCAATCTGAACTGGTGATAGCTGGTTTTCTACGAAACATATTTAAGTATGACATCTATTAAGAAATTTATGGAGGTACAGCACGGTAATTCCCAATTAATAATATAAATAAAATAAATATTATTAATTTAGGTTGAGGGGACTTTGAAAATCTTACCAATGGAAACGAAACTCGGAATAACATAAATTGATAATAGATATTCAGACTATTCATGATAAGTTGGATAGTCAAGACGGAAACAGCCGAGAACATGGAACAAGGTCCCAAATGATTATTAAGTGAAAATAAGGAAGTAATAGATTGAATGCAGCTGTAAAGTGAGCCTGGTAGTCGCTATCTTTTAATGACCGTTGTAACAACGTAGCAGCCCTTAGACTATTGCGCCGAAAATTTAACGGGTCTAAATAATCAACCGATATCCTGTTAATTATAAATATAAATAAATTTTATATTTATAAATTAGGTAGTAGAACATTCAGTATAATTGATGATAAACAGTGTTTCATTGTTTGTAAATAACTGAAGAGATAATGCTGACATGAGTAACGTAAAAAGAAGTTATAATACTTCTCGCCGAATACGAAAGGGTTGTAAGGAAAGGTTAAACCACCTTATGTTAATGCGGCCTCTAAGGTTCAGAACCAAAGTTTTGACTGATGAGTAATATATTGAAAATCTATATGGTAAATTTATAATAGATCAGGAAAATTAAATATATAATTTATTTTATTTAAATAAATTAATTACTACCGTACCCTAAACCGACACAGGTTCGTAAGTAGAGAATACTAAGGCGTAGAGCTAAAAGTTGTTAAGGAACTCGGCAAGTTGTTCTCATAAGTTTGACGATAAGAGAAACCATATAAAATTAAATTAGCCATAATTTAATTAATTATAGGGTATAATAAAATCGGAGGCCACGACTGTTTACTAAAAACACAATTCAGAGCAATAATTAATATAATAGTATTCTGGATGAAATTTGCCCAATGCCATTAATATAAGAGAGGTAATGTTAAAGTTACTAATCGAAAGTCTGGTTAATAGCGGTCTTAACTATGAGGATCCTAAGGTAGCAAAATAAATTGGCCATTAAATGTGGTCTAGTATCAATAATGTAACGATGGTCTCACTGTCTCTACAACTTGCTCAGTGAAATTGAATTGCGAGTGCAGATGCTCGCTGTCTTCAGAGGGACGGGAAGACCCTATGCAGCTTTACTGTAGTTTGTTATCACATTGATTTAAATTCAATTAATAGTAATTAGGCATGTCGATAGACTTAATTTGGAAGACCTTAAAATTAGAATTAAATCCTTGTTTACCTTATAAATTGAAATTTAAGGGAGAAATGACAAATTGGTAGTTTGACTGGGGCGGTCGTCTTTAAAAAAGTAGCAAAGTACATCCAAAGATTTTTTAATTTATAATATTATAATATTTATTTATAATATACAGACAAAAAAAACAAAAAATAAATTAATTCTCTAGTATTTTTTAATACAAAAAAAGAATTAAATAAAATAAAAAATAAATTTTATTATTACAAGGTATAGCTAGAAATTGAATGGAGATCAATAAACCAGTGAAAGGTTTTGGAGTGTATAATGGCGGAAAGCATACCTAACTGAAAGACTTAGAAGTCGAACAGATACGTAAGTAGGGCATAGTGACCCCTCGCTATATAATGGAATAGACGGGGATCAATCGATAAAAGTTACGCTAGGGATAACAGGCTGATAGCCGGCGAGAGTACACATTGTCCCGGCTGTTTGGCACCTCGATGTCGACTCATCCTATCCTCCGGGTGTAGAAGCTTGGAAGGGTTCGGCTGTTCGCCGATTAAAAGGGTACGCGAGTTGGGTTTAAACAATTTACACGGCGGAAAATTTAAATTAAATATTTATAAAGAATTTAATCGTCGTATTTTTGATATAAAAGAGTAGAAAATTATAATTATTTTCTATTTTAGACACTATTAAAAAAATATTTTACAAAAAGTAATGAAATGAATAATGAATGATAGTAATGTTTTACCTCAAAATCTTCACGATATTTTAATTGGAATAATGTTAGGAGACGGTCATATTTATAAATCTTCTCCAACAAGTAATAGTAGATTTGAAATTAGTTTTGGAAAAGATAGAGAATCATTTGCTAACTGAGTAGGAGATTTATTTAAAGATTATTCACAAAATGGGATTCAAAAAATTTATTATAATAATGATATTTTTAATCCTAAATTTGGATATAGATTTAAAACTCAATCCTTACCTATCTTTAATTTCTATCACAATTTATTTTATAAAAGAGATAATAATTTATGAAAATATAAAAAAATAGTACCTGAAAATATAAATGAAATAATGAACTCCACAGTTCTAGCTTATTTAATAATGAGTGACGGAAATTTTGATAATTCAAGAAAAAGAATAAGAATTTACACAAATAGTTATTCTAAATTGGAAGTTACAAAATTAGCTGAATCAATTAATTCTAATTTAAACATTTATGTTGGCGTATTACACGATAGAAAAGATCAATGAATCTTAACTATTGGAGCTAAACAATTAGATAAATTAAGAAATTTAGTAAAACCTCATTTTGAATCTAGCATGTTATATCGATTAGGATTATAAATATTTCAGTAAATTATAATATCAAAAAAGTCTTTAAACAAACAAATTTGTTTTTTGATTTTGCATTTAATAAATGTCCTCAAGGATTTTAAAAATTACAATGAATTTTAATAAATTAACAAAACAACAATTAATTCAACAAATTGAATCAATTAAAACTGAAAATAAAAATAATAATAATAAAAAATCTTTAATTCAAAGATTTCTAGAATTTTGAATTTTCTATAAAAATTTATTTTTTAAAATAACAATTGTTGCTTTAATAATAAAAATGTTTAGAAAATATTCAATTTTAAAAAAAATCTGAAGAATTTTAAATACCTTAGTAATGTCAATATTTGGAATTTCAATGTTTGATATTTATGGTTTTGATATTTTTTATAACTTATTTAAAGAAATAAATTTTATTTTCAGTAACATAATTGATTATTTATCTAATACTCATTTTTATTTAATTTTAAAAAATTTATTTAATCTAAAAAAAGTTGAAGATGAATTTCCCAGTAAATCCAATAAAAATGAAAATGGATCTTTGGGATCAATTAATACTGCTTCAAACGAAATATCGAATGGAAATAATGAAAATAAAACAATCTCTTCAAGAATTGAAAAAGTAAATGAAAATAATCAAAACACTCCATTTTATAAAGATGGATATTTTATTATTGGAGCAATATTAATTATTGGTGGATTATTGGGTTATTTTTGATTTAAATCATCAAAACCAGATACTGGAGGTAATGTAAACATTACTGATTTAAACAGAGATGAATTACAAGATAGATTACAAAGATTACTTCAAGATAATAATATCTCAGATAATTCTTCCGACGGATCAGATAAAACAGTAACTCAACAATTAATTCAATATTTTCCTGAACCAAAAGGTGAAGAATTTGTTCAAGGAAATTCTACTGATTCAATTCAAACAAGAGAAATAATTAATACATCACTTCCTTCAATTTTATTTAGTTCAAATTTTTTTGATCGAGTAAATGAAGATATTAAAATAGACGATAAAACAACTAAAGAAGATAATCAAGAAGAAGATCAAGAAATAATAATTCAAGAAGATGATTCGATAAACATAATTGACACTTGAGAAAAAGTAGAAGTTAAATTTTTAAATGATGATATTTTAAACATTTTATTTGGTAGAATGTCTAAAGATAGCAAAACTATTTTAATAAAAACTACAAATAATCAAGAAATAAATTATAATTTATCATTTAATCTTGTTAATAATTTTACAAATGATAATTTTAATTGAAGATCCAAATTAGATTCAAAAAATTCAACAATTGATATTAATGAAATTTTTATCTTAGATTTTAATAACATTCAACATTTAGTTTATTCAAAAATATAAAACTTATTTAATTAATTTTTACCCCCTGTTCTCAATAAGCCCCCTTTAAATTTTAAAGGAAAACCGGATAAATTGCAAGAAAGACTTTTAATTAAGTTAATTTGCAGCCAAGTTTGATAAAGTGAACAAAATAATATTTTGGTTTATCAAGAAGGTTCAACGACTAACAGATGAGTTTCACTAACAATAAATCTGACAAGAACATCCGGCGTAGATAAATTATATTTACGATGACATAGTCTGAACAATAATGTGAATTATTGAAATAGAATTTAAATGATTTTATGATAACATAATTGTTAATACGACGTGAGTCAGTATGGTCCCTATCTTCTGAAGAGATAAATAGTAAAAAGGGAAAGACCTTCTAGTACGAAAGGATCAATAGGCTGTGTTTCTCTAGTGTACCAATTGTTGAATTTAATTTTAATAATTCAAATTATTAATTAAACAGGCATAGTTGGGTAGCCACAAACATATTAGATAAGCGCTGAATGTATATAAAGCAAGAAACTAACCCCTAGATACTATCTTAAATTTATTTCTATTATTTTTATTCAAAATAATATTTCTTTTTAATATATTAATCCATAATATTTTTTAAGAAATGAAATATAATTTAATTTTATAAGAAATAGAACATTTCTTGATAGGATGCAAATGTAAGTAACTGTGAATTATTTAGTTTAGCATTACTAATTTATAAAATAGACTTGATGTTTAAAATTGTTCAATTTTTATATTTTATATTTATAAACAAAAAATAATTAAATTGTTTTTAATAAATTATATTTGATTATTTATTAATCTATAAATAATATTCATTAATTATATTTTAATAAATCTTATAAAAGATTAAGATTATTTATAATATAAATCTAATCTTTATTTTTGTTTTGTTTTTTTTTTTAAGATAAAGTTATTAAAAATATAGGCTCAGAGATTATTTATTCTAAATTAATTAAAAATTCTTTAATTAAATTTCTGATAATTATAGATAGTTTTAATTTAATATTTGATAGTTTTAAAATAAAACCAATCATTAAAAGAATCTTTACCATATAATTCTAAGAATCCCGATTAAAAGGGTACGCGAGTTGGGTTTAAATACGACGTGAGTCAGTATGGTCCCTATCTTCTGATATAGCCCTTCTAATTAGAAACATCATACGTGTAAACACTTAAATAGTTCCTAGTTGGTTACTTAAATGTTATGATTCAATAAGGGGGATTAATTGTCTTAAAATAAACACTTAAATATTTTTTAGTTGGTTATTTAAATGTTATGATTTAATAAGGGGATTAATTTGTTTATAAATCTTTAAATTAATATTTTAATCTGTTTATATTTAAAGATTAAGCAATGAAATCTATTATCTAAATTAAATTCAAAATCAATTAAAGCTTGATCCAATTGTTTTAAAATATAATTATTAATAATCTCAGGCGAAGAATAATTAGTAATTAAAATTTGTTTACTTAAAATTAAATATGGTTCCTCATCTTTACCATAAATAGATAACATAGGAATTAATGTGTAAAATGAGTTACTGTCTAAATTTAATATAAATTCTCTTATTAAATTTATTTGGAAATATGAGATATAAAAATATTGGAATTTACCGTTTTTTTCTGTTTTAACAAGTTTATTTATATCCTTTAAAAGTGTTATTTCATTGTTGGAAGTATTTTTCAATAATTCGATGTAGATATTTTTCATTATATTTTTTAATTTATTTCCCATCATTTAAAGTTTGAAGATTAAGAACTTTGCCTTCAAATAGTAATAAAACAAAAATAAACCGTAAGGTTTGGCAAACTGTTCAGACTTGAACTGAAACCTCTAACTTGTGCATTGTTAGTGCTCTTCCAAATTAAGCTACTGTTTGTTAAGGGGATAAATTTTATTAATATGAAATAAAATTATTTTATTTTTTATATGTTTTTATTTTTTATATTATCCTGATCAACTATTAAAGGTTTAGTAAAGGCTAATTTATTATTTTCCATTACTTGTTTTCTTTTTAAGTTGATAGCCGAGATATGCATATAAATATTTTTAATATTAATAGTGGCATTAGCTGGATCTTTGAATCATCTTTCTTGAGCTTTTACAATAGCTTCATTTTTAATTAAAGTTTCAAATTGAGCAAATTCTAGTTTTGAACCTATTCCTTTGGCTTTAATTATAAATTTTCCATCTACAGATTCTAGAGCATACAATTTAGGTGAGATAAAATAAGCATGTTTAATTTCTTGTTCAAGCTTAAATAAACCTAGGCTGTTACCAATTAATTCTTCTGGGATTGCTTGATTTACTACTATACTATCTGTATCCATATAATAAATATCTATACCTAAATCAATTAGTTTATAGATTACTTTAAACATGTACATTTTAGCGTAAGCTGTAATTGCAATTGCAGAAGGTATAGATTGGTTAACAGAAATATTTTTGGCATCACAATCTAATAAAAAATCTAAGTATTCATCTTTACCGTATAATTTTAAGAATCCAGAGATAGGTTTATTTTCATATCTTATAAATTCTAAATTATCGGTAATATTATATTGTTCTTTAACATTAAATTTAGATAAAATTTCTTCTGCTTTTGTTGAGTCAACTATTTCTATATTATCTTAATATGGTTTCATACCAAGTCTTCCATATAAACTGTTTAATAACAATTTAGCTGTAGTTCTATCCATTTTTATATCACTTAGACCAGCTTTAATATCAAAATATTTAGTTATAAAGGAATTAAATACATTAGAAGTTTTATCTAATTTATAACCATATAAAACTTTAATATTATAACCAAAACTCTTAGCTAATTTAACTTCTTCTGAGAAGTATCATCCGCTTCATTTACCTAAACAATTATACATTCTATCACCTATTCTATGAGGTAATAGTGGATAATTTGTATATTTAGGATCTAAACCGGTTGTATCTACTTCTACATAAACTATACCGAAGTAGTTGTTAATGTTAGGGTCGGTTGAGAATAACATATTTCCAGTTGGCATATCATTTAACATAGCAAAAGGATATAGAGAAGTTACATCATAATATTTTAAATCAAATCCTTCATTTCTAAATACTTCTACTACTCCTCCATAATAAGCATTTCTTATTTCTTTATGAGCATTACCTTTTATTATAGGTAATTTATTATCTTTTAAATAATTAGTTCTAAAGATTTTGAAGGCTATAGAAGAATTAGTAGGTAATTTAGTAATATCGATTTTTTCAACACTATATATATCTCTAATAAAAATACTCATTATTTGATATAAACATTTTAAATCTAATTGTAAATAATTTAGTATTTTTAGTTTGAAATTTTAAGTATATAATATAATACTTTCATACTCTTCATCCAATATTCCATTGAACATAGAAATCGAAGGAATTATACCTATATAATTTAAGGAATTTTTATCAGCAAAATTATAAGGAAAATAACCTTTTTGGTCTATTACTTTATATTTTTCAGCTAATGTTCTTAAAGAAGAAGGTAAGATTAAATATGAATCAAATATTTCTATTTTAGTTTTATCATTATCTTTATGTTGATAGATTAATTTAATTACTTTATTATCTTTGAAAAAAGGTTGTACTTTAAAGTTGTTATATAAAACTTTAATTAAAAACATATAATCAAAATTAGCAAAGTTGTGAATATAAACTTTAGCATTAGGATTGAAATCTAATAAATCTCTTAAAGCTTGTAATAACATTTCATATGGCGAATTAAAATCTGTAAGATAATAGGTTTTTAAGAAATCTCCTGCAAATCAACCACAAGTAAATGGTACGAATTTACCATCTTTTACAAATGTTTCTATATCAAAGGTTACTATGTTTAGATTTAATTTAGCATTTGGTTTAGAAATTGAAATAAAACTATTTTTCATTAATCTATCGAAATGTGTAACATTAAAGTTATCAATATAAATTAAATATCTTTCAAGACTTCTTATAAATTTACTTCCTTCGATTAATGTATCTTCAAATCTATAAAGTATTTCTTTATTTTTAAATAAAATACCTTCGCGTTTTGTATCATTAATTTTATTAATGTAAATTACAAATTCATCTTTTTTGAAAAAGAATCCTTCAGGATTTAAATCAAATTTTAAAATATAATAACCCGATAACAATGAATTTAATGTTTTACCAAACAAATTTAAATTCATTGTTAATGGTAAAATAGTTCCATTAAAATATTTAAATTTTTGCATGTTTATTTCTTTTTTGATTGTTTTTTCTTGCCCACTATACTCGATTTTAGGGATTTGTAGGACAATTTCATCTTTAAGACTAATAGGTCTAAATTTAAATATTACAATAAATTTCTCTAGATTACTAATTCCGTAATTCATACTAGCTATTTCCATCTGTGAAAATAAGAAATTGCTTATAGTTACTGGATTACTTTCTCTAGTTACTAGTATTTGTTTACTTAAACTTAGTATTGGTCCATCACCTGTTGAATCTTCACTAGCTAAGATAGGTAGTACGATGTATGCTTTATTAAAATCTAAGATTTGTAAAAAATCTTTTAAGATACCTAATTCTAAGTTAGGTATTTTGAAAAAGTGATAATAACCGATTTTAAATAGTTTTTTGTTTGCTACTTGTTCAGTTAAGAAAGTAATATTTGTTTGACTAAAATTTGTCAAATCAAAGGTTGTGTTGTTGTTAATAATTAAATTGTTTTTCATTTTTTATATCATTACCCATAAACTATCCAATGTGTTTTTATTTAAATAAAAAATTAATTTTACCACCTTGAGGGTTAATTGTTATTTGGTAATATCTTGAAAACTCCAAATATTCAATCATACAGTTCGATTCTGTTTAACTCTATTTAGTAAATATTAATAAATTTTTTATATAGAAATATAGACAAAAAATTTTATTTAGAATTAGTTAAATTATAAAACATAAAAGAGGATATTTATTATTCAGTTTTCACTAAATAATTAATTAGTGACCCTCTAAAAAAATGTAATTGTTGTTTAATTTAATAAATTTAATTAAAGATTTAAATAGAAATAAAAATTATTTTAAAATTAATAAAATATTACATAAAAAGAGCTTAATTTTTCTATAAACAAACAGAAATTTATTATAAAATATTATAATAATATTCCAAAAATATTCTTTAATTAGAGTATTATATTTTTAGGTTAAACCTCCGTTAAATTTATTAATAATAAGTTATTATAAATTTAAATTGTAATTTAAATTTAATATTTTAATAATATTAATATTTTAATGTTTATAGCCTTTAATTGTTCAAGTTTCTTTATAATATATTAATTATGTTATATAAAAAATTCTTAGATCGAACATTTAATTATATAATTACTGTAGGCTTAAATTAAAATAAAAAAAAAACAAAAATGAAATATATCTTAATAAATATATTAAGTTTTACAACTATTATATCAAGTGTATTAGTAATAACTTCTCAAAATCCTGTAATCTCAGTAGTATATTTAATATCTGTATTTGTAAATGCTGCAGGTTATTTAATATTATCTGGTATAGGTTTTCTAGGTTTATCTTATATTATAGTATATGTAGGAGCTATAACTGTATTATTTTTATTTGTAATTATGATGATTAATATATCATTAACAGATATAATAGATACTGGAAAACAATATACTAAAAATTTACCTTTAGCTTTTGTAGTTGCTTCATTATTTATATATGAAATGTTTAATATTTTACCATTTAGTTTTAATAATGTATCTGGTTTAAATTTAATCTTAGATACTATTACTAATTTTAATTTATTCATTTGAAATAATAATGAATTAAATTTTATTAATAATATTCATACAACATATCAATCTAATATTGCAGATACTACCTTCATTTCATTTAGTCAAATTGAAGCTATAGGACAATTAATTTATACATATGCTGCTATCTTATTAATAATTTGTAGTATTATTTTATTATTATCTATGATAGCACCTATATTTATTTCTTTAAATAAAAAATAAATTATTTTATAATTTAAATATAATTTTAATATAATTTACCCCCTATTATCAATATTATGATAAATATTTTTATAAAATAAGTTAAAATTTATCTTTATTAAATATATTATTTTTCTCATTTAATATAGAAAGGTCTTTAGACTAATTATTCTTCTAGATATTTTTTCTATTCAAGTTCGACCTTTTCACAACTTTCTTAATATAGTATTTTCTCTTCCAATTGTGGCTAATCACAACTAACCTTTTTTTTAATTATAAGCTTAAAAGAATTTATTTCTACAACTTTTTCTTTTTATAATTTTTTACTTTATATTAGCCCTAATTTAGTTTATTAGGAGTTGAAGTGAGATTTAATCAATAACACACAGAAATTGAATTGAATTTATTATAATATTTTATAATAAATAAGAGTTAAGTTTACAGATGGTTTCTGTAATGGATCTGCAAAATCCATATAAATAAGGGTTCAATTCCCTCTTAACTCTAAATTAACTTTAAATAAAATTTGTTTATTTCTTTTTTTGTTTTTTTGTGAGTTTAAATCATTTTAAATAAAAGAAAGGTATTTATTTTTATATAAAATATAGCCCCTTATAAATAATATATTAAGCATTTAAATATAATTAAATAAAGTATAAATTAATTATTATTTAAAGTATGAAAAAAATTCTCTTAGTTCAATGGTAGAACTGCATTCTTCTAAAGTGTTAATTTTGGTTCGAATCCAAAAGAGAATAAGAATTTATTATTTTAGAAATTTAAATTAAAGATATTAAAATTATTTGATAATATAAAATTTATTATTAAATATTTAAATAATAGTTTAACTTTCATTATTACTATTAAGATTTTTTGTTTTAAAATTTTAACAGAGAATATTTGTTAAATCATTAAAAGTCATTTAAACCGATTATTTAAGGTTTTAAGTATGTAAAAAATCAAAAAAAAAATTATTGTTACAGTGTCTTCTACTTTATATTTTTATTTTATAATTATTTTGTTTATAATTATTTTTATAATATAAAGAAATATTTTAATTTATTATAATTTATATTATAATTTACTTATATTAAAATATACTTAATTATTTTTGTTTTAATCATTTATTATACTTAAAAAATATTTAGCTTATACTATAATTTATATTTTTATTGTAAATACAAGTATTAAATAAATATTTTTAAGTTATGTTGTTAATTTTAATTAACTATTTCTAATCAATATTTATATTTATTTAAATTATTTTTTAAAATATCAGACTATAATTAAAATTTATAATTTTTTGTTGTTTTTAAATAATATATTATTTTATGTATAAATTATTAAATTTATATTACATAAAATAATTGTAATAAAAATTAAATTCTAAATTATAAAATATAAATAGTCATCATAAAATCAAATATAAATATAAATAAAGATAATATTTATAATTATCTATGAATACAAATATTTTAATTTTAACTCTGTTAAATATATTAATTAATTTATTAGATGTATTATTAGTAATATTACCTATATTATTATCTGTAGCTTTTATGACTATCATAGAAAGAAAACAATTAGCTGCTCATCAAAGAAGAGTTGGTCCTAATACTACAGGATATTATGGTGTGTTACAACCTTTTAGTGATGCTCTTAAATTAATAGTTAAAGAAACTGTTATACCTTCTCAATCTAATAAAATATTATTTTATTTAGCTCCTGTTTCTTCATTAATATTTAGTTTATTAGGATGAGGTATTATTCCTTTTGGACAAGGTTTATCATTATCTGATTTTTCATTAGGAATACTTTATACAGTAGCTTTATCTTCATTAGGAATTTATGGAGTATTATTTGCTGGTTGATCTGCTAATTCTACTTATGCTTTCTTAGGTTCTTTAAGAAGTACTGCTGCTATGATTAGTTATGAATTAATTTTAAGTTCTGCAATATTAATTATTATTATATTAACTGGTTCATTTAATTTTACAAGTATAATAGAAAATCAACAAGCTATTTGATACATAATACCATTATTTCCAGTATTTATATTCTATTTTATTTCTATATTAGCTGAAACCTCTAGAACACCTTTTGATTTACAAGAAGCTGAATCTGAATTAGTAGCTGGTTTTTTTACTGAACATTCTAGTGTACCTTTTGTTTTCTTCTTCTTAGCTGAATATACTTCTATTGTTTTATTTAGTTGTATTACTTCTATTTTATTTTTAGGAGGATATCATATGCCTGAATTATTTATTAATGATTCTTTCATTAATTTACAATCTATTATACTTGGATTAAAAACATGTATATTCTGTTTTATGTTTGTATGATTTAGAGCTACTTTACCTAGAATGAGATATGATGCTTTAATTGAATTATGTTGATTAAATTTATTACCTGTTTGTGTAGCTTTTATTATCTTAGTTCCTAGTATTTTAATAGCATTTAATATCTCACCTTATTAAATTTTTATCTGTATATTCTTTTTTAGATTTAATTTAATTATTTTATTTTAATTTTTAATTTATTAATTTATTCACTTAATAATTATTAAAATTAATACATTTATAAAAAAAAATAATATATTAATTTTATATTATTTGTTTAATTTTATATTTCTTATCCCCTTTCAAAATAAAGAATTATTTGGTAAAGATGATTTAGGTTTTATAGATCAACCTTCTAATCCATCATCTAACACTGCAACTCCTGATATGAAAAATCAAATTAATAAATTTGTTGATTTAGAAAATCAAATATTGAATATACAAAATCAAGATATTATTCAAAATGAAAATATTATTGTTTTAGATAATCAATCTGATATTTGTAATGAAGTAGCTTAAGCTACTGTTGGAGAACAAGATGTTTGAAGTGATAGAGGTTCTACACCTAGAGTTATTTTCACCTGAATAAATTATTTTTAGAACAAACTATTTTACCTGAACAAATATTATCACCAATTAAATTTTCAGATCAATTTGTAGAAAATTTAGCTCAATTAGATAAAAAATTAACTTCAAATAATTCATCAATTTTTAATTTATTTGATGATACAAATTTATTATTTGATGATAATCCATTGGATATAGGAGATCAAACTTTAGTACAAGAAGAAATTAAATTAGATTCTAATAATTTTTGTTCTATTGATCATATTGATTCATTCGAAAAAATGAAACTAACTATTTTTGATAAAACTCATCAAGTTAATAGATAGTTTTAAATTATAAAATAAAATTAAAAGAGATACTAAATATTGCAATAAAGCATATAAAATATAACAATAAAAAATAAATTTATTGTTTAAATTTCATAAGAATTTAATTTTGGTTCCGATTGAACGTTGTTCAGTAGTTTAAGACATGCAAATCATTGTTTTTGACAATATAATTATATAATTAATAATTATATAAAATATTAGAAAGAAATAAGGTGTAAGGGTGAGAATAATAAATAAGTTACTTTATAATTTCCATAAATAGGAAATAAATTTAATTATAAAATTATTAATAATTAAAATAAGTTAAATAAAAATATTTAATTTATATTAAAGGAAATTTTCTGTTATAAAATACTATTTATTTTGATTAGGTAGTTGGTAGAGTAAAAGCCTACCAAGCCGACGATCAATAGCTATGTTTGAGAGAACAGATGGCCACATTGGGAATGAAATCTCCCAAGTAGTTTAATACTACCAGCAGTCGAGAATATTAGTCAATGCTCGAAAGAGTGAACTAGCTAACTGAAATCAATTAAAATAATTGATAACATAAGGGAAAATAATGATATTACCTTATTATTAGTGTCGTCCAAATCTGGTGCCAGAAGACTCGGTAAGGCCAGAGACACAAACGTTAATCGTCTTAATCAGGCGTAAAGGGTTTGTAGGCGGCTTTTAAACTTACTTATTAAAATAAAAAATAAATAAATAAGTAAAAAATAAAAGCTAGAATCAAATAGAGGATAAACTAAATAATGCTTAGAGTAGGTCTGATATCCTTAGATACTAAGTAGAATATTAAAGGCGAAAGCTTTTTTTCCATTAATGATTGACGCTCAGAAACGAAGGTGAGGATAGGAAATAGGATTAGATACCCAAAATACCCCTCTCTGTCAACGATGAATGGTAGTTATTAGTAATAAAATTATTAATGGCAATGTTAACACGATAACCATTCCGCCTTGTGAGTACAACTGCAAAGTTGAAAACAAAAAAATTAGTCGGTTTCGGAGCAAACGAAGTGAAGCATGTTATTTAATACGATAATCCGCGTAAAACCTTACCAGTTCTTGAATAAAAACTTTATTTTTTTATTTTTATAAAATTATAAAGGAATGTTTTAACTTTAAATTATTAATTTAAAGAATAAATTAGAACATTTAATACAGGTGTTGCATGGCTGTCTTCAGTCCGTATCGTGAGAACTGAGGTTAATTCCGCTAACGGACGAAATCCCTATTGTTAATTAAAAATATTATAATATATATTATATATTATATTATATACTTAACAATTAATGATTCTTATAGAGTTTCATTTGGGGCTAAGACAAGTCGTTATGGCCCTTATGAACTGGGCTATAGACGTGCCACAAAAACTTTTACAAAGTGATGCTAGACTTTTTCCTAAAATGATTTAAATATTTATTTTTATTATTAAGGTTAATATTTTTGTTTTTTTTTAATAAAATATATAATCGAAAGATTTATAAATCATTTATTTTTAATTTTTATAGTAATCATTAAATTTGGAAAGTAGGAGGAGCTAATCATTAAAAAAAGTTAAAATATAAATTTAGACGGATTGTTCTCTGCAATTCGGGAACATGAAGAAGGAATTTCGAGTAATCGTTGATAATTAGCGCAACGGTGAAACTAGCATCCGTGATGAACTAACTGTCTGTCGCTGGGAAGAAGCTTATAATGATGGAAATGGGAATATAATTATAAATTTTTTCATAGTTAATATTATTTATATTTAAATATATTTTAATATAGTTTATAATATTATTATAATATAATAAACGACTATGTTAAACTAATTAGTTTTTATTAATTCATTTGAGTAACATCTCAAAAGTCATAGCAAGGTAGCCGTACTGGAAAGTGCTGCTGGAAAATAAATTCATTTTACCCCCTTTTTATTTTATAATTAATAAATTATAAGAGATTAGTTGAGTGGTATAACGGCATATTTACACTGTGCAGAGAGAGTTTCGATTACTCTATCTCTTACTTATAATTATTTTATTAATTTTTAATTAGAATGTTTTTATTCTTATTATTATTTAATTAAGATTATAAAAAGAATATTTATAAATTTTATATAAAATATCACTTATATAATTTTAATATTACTTATACAATTTTATTATATAAGAATTTATTATTATAAATTTAATAAAGAGTTTAAATACTTATTAATTTGCGAGTGTGCCGAAATTTGGTAGCCGGGTAAATCTTAGGAATTTATGACTTTATAATCGTAAGAGTTCAAGTCTCTTTACTCGTATAATAAAATTTCTTAAATCTCTGATATGAATTATACAAATATATCAAATTATATAATTTGTATAAAAAAAAACAACCAAAAAAAAACAAATTTTTTGTCTTTTATTAATTAAATATTACATCCTTTTTATGTATTTAAAATATTTAATTTTGAATTTTATATTTCTTTAGTTTTAACTTTTAAAAGTATAAAAAAACAAAAATAAAATAAATTAAATTAAATAAAAAAAACTAAAGTTTGATACAAAATAAAAAAAAATTCTGTAACATCTTTAGCTGAATTGGAAAAGCGTTTGCCTTCGAAGCATTTATATATTGGTTCAAATCCAATAGGATGTATTAATTAATATTATAATAAAAATAAAAATTTAAAAATTAGAAAAATCAATTAAAATATATTAATTTAAATAATATTTATAAAATTTTCTAAATAAAAGTAATGATGTTTATTAGTATCATGATTCTTATAGTGGCAATAGCCCTACCTTCAATAAATAGAAATATTTCTCCAAATTTATATTTAAGAATATCTTCTCTATTATTACTTTATACTGGAGCATTAGCTTTTAATGCTTTTTATATTCAGTCAATTGGATCAGGTATAGGTATTTATAGTGGATTATTTCAAATTACTTTATTCACACAATTATTTGATATAGTTATAGTATTAACAGGTTCTGTAATATTAATAGCTTGACCTTTAATAAATCATAAATTTATAGATAATAATTTAGAATTAAATGAAGCAGGACATAATATATTATCAATAAATAATTATAGAATAAAATATTCAATAATAGTATTAATATCAACTTTAGGTTCTTTATTATTAGTATCTTCTTCAAATTTAATAACTTTATATTTAAGTTTAGAATTACAATCTTTTGGAGTTTATATATTAGCTTCTTTATATAGACATTCAGAATTAGCAATATCGGCAGGATTAAAATATTTTTTATTAGGAAGTTTAGCTTCTTGTATAATATTATTAGGTTGTGGATTAATATATACTTTCACAGGATTAACTAATTTAGAATCTATATATAGTATGATATCAGTAATTGATAATAATAATAATATATTATTAGGTTTTAGTTTAGGTTTAATATTAATTTTTATAGGATTATTATTTAAAATAGCAGCAGCACCTTTACATAATTGAGCACCAGATGTTTATGCTGATAGTGCTACTATTATAACTACATGATTAACTATTATACCTAAAATTTCTATTTTATTAATATTATTTGAAATACAAACTCATATTAATTTAATAGATAATATTAATATAATATTAGAATTAAATCCTTTAAATAATATAATAAATAATAATTATTTATGAAGTAAAAATTTATTATTAATAAGTTCATTATTATCATTATTAATAGGAACAATATTAGGTTTAGCTCAATCTAAATTAAAAAGATTATTAGCATATAGTACAATATCTCATGTAGGATTTATTTTATTAGCTTTAGCTATTAATTCTGAACAATCAATAGAAGCTTTAATATTTTATATCATACAATATACTATTACTAATTTAAATACTTTTTTAATAATAATATTATTTGGTTATATAATAAAAAATTCATTTAGAGATTTAATACAAAGTATAATGGTTGAAGATGAAACAGGAACAGAAAATGATATTAATTATATATCTGAATTAAAAGGTCAATTTTTCTTAAATCCTGTATTATCAATAAGTTTAACAATTTGTTTATTTAGTATGGCTGGAATACCTCCTTTAATAGGATTTTTCTCTAAACAGTTTGTATTATATTCAGCAATTCAAAATGGATATTATTTTATGTCTATTATAGCTATTATTGTAAGTATTATAAGTGCTTCTTATTATTTAAAAATAATAAAAATAATATTTACAGAAGAAGTAAAAACATCTCAATATAGTGATAAAGAAATAAAAATAATAAATAATTTAAATTCTAATTCAGAAATAGAAATAAGTAGTACAAATAGTTTTATTATATCTACTTTAACATTATCTATTTTATTCTTTGTTCTTAAACCATCAATTTTATTAAATAGTACAACAATACTTTCTTTATCTTTATTTAATTTTTAATGAATAATTTATTAATGTTATTTTTATTTGTTCCTATTTTAGCTTTAGTATTATTATTTTTAAATTTCTTATTTTCAGTACATAGACCGGATGAATCTAAAATTTCAGCTTATGAATGTGGATATTCAGCTATTAGAAAACAAAATAGAACTGATTTCCAAATTCAATTTTATGTAGTTGCTATGTTATTTTTAATATTTGATTTAGAAATATTATTATTATTCCCTATTGCTGTTACTTTATATAAAGTAAGTACTTTTGGATTTAGTATTGCTTTAATTTTCTTTGTGGTATTAACTATAGGATTTATTTTAGAAATTGGTTCTGGAGCTATATCTATTGCTAATTCTACACAAACTAATTATAAAAATAATTAATTTTATTTTTGTTTATTAATTTTATTTTATAATAATTTTATTATTTATTACATTTATTTCATTTATACCCCCTTTTTAATTATAAAATATTTATTTTTGTGTTTTAATCTATATTAAATTTTTTATCATAAATTCTTTTTTAATTATTTTTGTTTTTTAATTATTATTATAAATTTAAATTTTTATAATAAATATTTAAAAGAATATTTAAACTAAGGGGAAATCTGATAATTGGTAATCAGTTGTATTTGCATTACAAATATGATAGTTCGAGTCTATCTTTCTCCAAATATTGTTTTATTTTTTAATTATAGTTTATTTTAAACTATTTATTTACTATTTATATTAATAAAAATATTTTTTTTGTTTTGTTTTGTTTTTTAATTTAAAATATAAATAATTTATCTATTATTTAATTCATAATTTTAATATAATACTAAAATTATTTTATAAGCTAAAAATATAAATTAAAATTTCAGCCTCGATTGCTTAGTGGTCAAAGCGCTATTCTGAAGATATAGAAATGTGAGTTCAATTCTCTCTCGGGGCATTATTATTTATTAATATATAAATATCTTAATATAATATAAAAATAAAAAAAAATATTTATAAAGCCGGAATAGTTTAATTGGTAAAACGAATTCCTTGTAAGACTTTGATATTGGTTCGATTCCAGTTTTTGGCAAATATTATTTATATTATTATTTTGTATTTTTGTTTTATTAAATTTTATTAATATTTATAATAAAAATACATTAAATATGAGTTGTAGTTTAATTTGGAAAAACATCATTTTTTGGTAATGAATAATATCAGTTCGAATCTGGTCAACTCAGTAGATTATATAATATTTTAAATTTATTAATTTTATTTAATATTTAATTATAGTATATAATTTATTTATAAATTATTGGTAATAAAAATTCAAATTGTAAACTTACTTCTAAGAAAGCAGAACTTGAGTGGTTGAGTGTCTCCCTTTTAAGGAGAAAGTCCTGGTTCAAGTCCAGGTGCTTTCAATTCTAGGTATATATTATTATTTAAAATGATATTTTTTATCTTTTTATAATTAAATCAAATATAAATATTATACTTTAGAATTCAAAAAAAAATTAAAATTAAAATTAAAATTATTATATAAAATTTAAATATAATTATAAATAAGGGCAGGTGATCCGATTGGTAATGGTGATTCTCTGTAAAAGAATTGGTTAGCGCCGTAAAAGGTTCGATTCCTTTACTGCTCAATATTAAAATTTTAATTAAAATTTTCAAATGGTAGATGACAAATTGGTCAGTCGCTCCTTTTGGGTAGGAGACATACAGCATGTTCGAATCGTGCCTACCATATTTTATATTTATATGATTTAATTCTTTAAATAATTAATTTAATAAAAATTATAAAAATTATAAAAATTATAACTTTGGTGTTATGGCAGAGAGGTTATTGCGGAGTACTGTTAATACTTTTTTTCATAGGTTCGATTCCTATTAACCCCTTATTATTATAAAAAATAATTCATTATTATATTATAAAAGTATATAAAAAAAAAACTAAAATGAAATAAACAAACAAATACACACAAAAAATATATAAAAGAGTAATAAATAAGCGAACATGTTGAAATTGGTAAACAATCTCTTCTTAAGCAGGAGTGGAAGTAATTCCTTAAGAGTTCAAGTCTCTTTGTTCGTATACGTTTTACAACAATAGTGTTCAATATTTTATAATTTATTAATTAAATTATATTTAGACAGTTTAGTGTAACGGTTTGCACGCTAATCTCATTAGTTAGTAGAAGGGTTCGATTCCCATTCTGTCTTTTATCACTCCACAATGATGTTTCAAATCTTCTAACGACTGAAACGAGTTCAGTGTAATACACTTAAATACTGTATTAGATTTTACAATAATATTTATGATTCTATAAGGGGGTTAATGAGTTAAAATAAGATATATAATTAAACTAAAATTTCAATTTTTTTAAATTTAAAAATTAAAAAATGGAATTTATTGTCTAACTCAAAATTGAAATCGTTTAAAGCTAATTCTAATTGCTTATTTAAAAATTCATGAATAATAATAGGATTAGAATAATTAGTTAGTAAGATTTGTTTACTTATTTCCTTTACCAATATTATTGTGAAAAGAATTCAGAATGTTAGCACCAATATTATTAAAAATATTATGATTTTTCATTTTATGATCGATAATAAAAATTTGGTAAATATCTAATTCTTTATGATCAGGATTTGTAATTCCTAGATTATCTCATTTGATGGTTTGAATATTCTCTTTATTAAAATGTGGGTTAAAGTAGTTAGATCTACCGTCAGTAGTAATAATTAAAATTTTATAAACTTCATCTTTAATTGAATCAAGATCTAATGTAACAAATCTTTTAAATAATTCTCCTTTTTCATAACTAACTTCAACTTTTTCTCAAGGATTTGGTAAATTCTCTTGAGGAGATGAATCTTCAGGTGATGATAAATCAGTATCTAATAAATTATTAGTATCTTCAAGAATGTTATTCATACTAGAATTATCTTGCTTAAATAAAGTTTTAGTTTCAATAATAGGTGTACCATATTCTTTTCTTTTAGATTTAATCTCTTGAAATAAATTAGAAAAAGTATCTTTAGATGAACCTTCCGTGAATTCTTTAGTTTGAATATTAATTTGTGATAAAATAGGAGATAATTTACTAACTTGTGGAGATTTATCTGGATTAGGGAAATATTCATCCATAGAATTATTATATTATCAGAACCGTCATTAATTTGAATTTTAGGAGTATCTACTACTTGTGGATTAGAACCATCTTGTAAAGATGCTTTGGTTTCAATTTCTTCTTCAAAAGTTTCTCTAACAGCCGTTAGTAATTCTGAGTCGACAAAATTACTAGCTTCTTGAATAAGATTAGTTAATATATTCAATCCTGAACTAATTTGTGTAGAATTATCTTGGTCTCTATCAGCATTGGCTACAGAAAAATTGTAAGGATTAGAATTACTATCACTAGAATCATCTGATTCAACTATATCCTTTCTCCTTTTGTTAATTTGATCAAATAATGCTGCAAATCCTGTTTTAGTTTCTTCTATTTTATCTTCATTAATTGTATTAACAGGATAAAGTGGAGACAATAATCTGGGAGAAGAACCTCTATCACTTCAAACATCTTGTTCTTCAACTGTAGCCAAAGCTACTTCTTGATATGTATCTGATTGATTATCTACAGGATTGATCTTATTTTCTAGTTTAACAAATCTTTCTATTTCATTATTAATACTGTTATCTTGAATTAAATTTTCATAAAGAACAGGTGTTAAAGTAGAAAGAGCTAATAATTTACCTCTAATAGTGTTATACATTCCTTTCTTTAATTCATTATCAGGAAAGATGTCCGCTTTATCTAAGAAATTAGTTATTTGTCCTAAAACAATAGAAGATTCTTGATCAAATTTAATTTGTCTATCTCCAGATATTTGTTCTAAGATTCTTCTATTAATTTCTTTATCGCTTAATTCAGCAGGATCTGTGAGTTTACCTTTATTTATAATAGGAAAATATTGATCTAGATTATTATTTCGAGTAGGTGAATCTAATGAAACAGAAGTATTTTGGGATGGTGAGGTTCATTGAGTTCCAGGTTCATCTTTATCTAATCTTCCTTTATTTCATCATCCTTTGATTCGGTCTTTAATATTTCATGAAGATGAGTTCCAGGTTCATCTTTATCTAATCTTCCTTTATTTCATCATCCTTTGATTCGGTCTTTAATATTTCATGAAGAATTTGGTTGTAAATCATCGCTAGAATTACTTGGGTCACTTCCAGGTCTTCGTCGAAAAGAGTTTAATTTCTCAAATAATACACCTGGAATAGGTTGTAAATCTTCTCAATAATATCAACCTAAACCTAATAATAATAATAATATAGCACCTTTAATATAAGTATTTTTATCTTTATAAAAAGGAGTATCTTCTTCTATGATAAGTTCTTCTTTTTTATTAATTATTTGTTTAAATCTTTCAGCGATTGTTGAATCCTTTTCAACTCCTGCTGAATTTTTATTAGATGTGTTCAATCTGGAGGGTACTTCTACATTTGTATTTCCCAGCAAACCTGTAAACCAGGTATAAACTTGAGTATCTCTAATATAGGACAATAAAGAATTTAAATATTCTGTACCATAAATATCCATAAAGGAGATACCAAAGATAGACATTAGAGAATAGTTAGTAAAGGTTCACAATCTTCTTAAAATAGAATATTTCTTAATTAATTTAATTATGAAGGCTATAAAAGCAATTTTTAGAAGAATAGATTTAAAATAAAGTATAGTTTTAAGAATAACTTGAAAGAAAGTAGTATTATTAGAACTATTGGTGGAATTAGAATTTAATAAATCTAATTGTTTGGAATTTAATCCATTGATTTTGCTGATTAATTCAGCTTTAGTATATTTTTTTAAGTTCATTTTTTGTTTGTTTATAATATTTCTCAAATTTTCTAAAATAACAAACCTTGCGGTTGGCAAACTGTTCAGACTCGAACTGAAACCTCTAACTTGTGCATTGTTAGTGCTCTTCCAAATTAAGCTACTGTTTGTTGGGGGGATTATAATTTGTAAAATTACAGAAAATTATGTATTTTTTATAAGATTTCATCGTTATCAATGATTAAAGGTTTTGTAAAGGATAATCTATTATTTTCCATTATTTGTCTTCTTTTCAAATTAACTGTTGAAATGTGCATATCTATATTTTTTATATTAATATTAGCATTAGCTGGATCTTTAAATCATCTTTCTTGAGCTTTAACAATAGATTCATTTTTAATTAAAGTTTCAAATTGAGCAAATTCTAATTTTGAACCAATTCCTTTAGCTTTAATAATTAATTCACCATTAGTAGTTCTTAAAGCATATAATTTAGGAGAGATGAAAAACCCTTGAGCTACATCATGTTCTAATTTAAACAAACCTAGATTATTCCCAATTAATTCTTCAGGAATAACTTGGTTTACTACTAAGCTGTCAGTATCCATATAGAATACTTCTATACCTAATTCTATAAGTTTGTAAATAGTTTTGAACATGTACATTCTAGCGTAAGCTGTAATTGCAATTGCAGAAGGTATAGATTGATTTACAGAAATGTTTTTAGAATCACAATCTAACATAAAGTTTAAATATTCATCTTTACCGTATAAAATATATACTTTAGGTGATAAGAAAATAGCTTTTTCAATAATATTTTCTAATTTCATTAAACCTAATTCAGTATTACTTACTAAATTATTTTCTAAAGGTTTATCAATATAAATACTATCTGTATCACTATAGAATAAATTAAATTGTGGATTATTTTTAAATTGAGACATATGAATTCTAGCATAAGCTGTGATAGCTGAAGCTATAGCTACATTAACATTGTGAGTTTCTATAGCACTATCTAATAAAGTATTAATATCTTTTTTAATTTCTCTATGTTTAACTAAAATTTTTCCATCTAAATCGATAATATCTGTTATATCTTCAGCATGATCTTTTTCGAATTCTTGAAATAAAATAATATCATTAAATATTGTAATATCTGGAAATGAATCAATCATACCGAATTTACCATAAACGCTATTTAAAATAATTTTAGCAATATAGTTCAATGGATTAGATTTAGGATATTGTAATCTCAAATTATATAAGTTTTCTACAAAATCTTTAAAAATATTTTTACTTTTAAATGTATAACCTCATAAAATTTCAAATTTATAACCTAATTTAACAGCATTATCCATTTCTTCTGAGAAAATCATAGCTGTTAAAATAAATATTTATTTTATTATTTTACCCCCTTATAATATAATTAGGCTAAATAGAAATTCTTATTTAATTTTTAAATATTTTATTATTATTATTTTGCTATTTTTTATTTATAGAGTTTTCTCTCAGAGGTTTTTTAGACCTTCGTTTTTCATTTTTTAACTTTTTTCAAAAATACCGGAATTTTCTCAATTTTTCGTTTTGACTTCTAATCAGTTTTTATTTTCCTTTATTTACTCTCATACTTTTTTTGGCAGTGATTATTGTTTTTTTTGGCCTTCATATCTACTATTCTTAAGTACTCTTTTGTTCATCTTAATCTTCAAATATAAAAAAGTTAATTTAGATTTCACCAAATTAACTAATTAACTTAATAAATATTTATTTATTTATTTATTTATTTATTATTTGTAAAATTTTATTTTTTAATAATCTTAAAAAGTAATCTATTGTGATTAAAATTTTTATATTAATTTTAATTGGAATGTATTTGTTATTAAAAAGTTTTTTTCTAGGATTAAAAACAATTGTAGTTAGAATAGAATCTTTAACATTAATATTTAAATCAGAAATATTTTTATAAAATCTAGCAGGTGTGTGTTTAGCTATTGGATTTTCGTGAGCTATTTGAGTAATTTCTTGTCATGTTAAACTGTTTCTAGGTACACCTGAAAATACTGAATGTGTAATATCTTTACTATCAATATAACCATATTTTTTAATTCCTAAGAAATAAGCTTTTTTAATACTACCTCCTTTTAATTCATCTTTAAGTTGTCCTAAATCATTGCCTATTAAATAATCTGGTAATTCTTTATCAACAAATAATGAATCAGTATCAGTATAAAAAATTTTCACACCTAATTTAAGTAATAACATTTTTAATTCTGCCATTTCAATTCTAGCGTAAGCTGTAACAGCTGCTGCTATTGCTACATTAGATTTAATTACCTTGAAGTTAGTTAGTAAGTCTAATTTAGTTTCATTTTTTATTTCATTAATTATGTTATAATCTAAATTACTAGACATAAGGATAGTACTAATTTCATTATTAATTCGAATTTGAGAAAAAATAGTATTACTTCCATAATAATTAATTAAATCTTTATTATAAACATTTTTAGTTTCTATTAAAGTTAATCTTCTACCAAAATACCCATAAAGTTGATTTAAATGATTTTTAGCAATAAATCTTAATGGTCCTACTGTAAATTTTTTGATTTTATAGAAATGTTCAATATAGTTAGTAAAGATATTGGCTTTAGTGTATTTATATACTTTAATTAATTCAATTTTGTAACCAAATTTAGCCATGGTTTTTAATTCTTCAGAAAAATAAACGCCAATTCAATTTCCTAAAGGATGCAGTGTTTCATTAAATATTTTAAATGGTAGTAAAGGTATTTCTAAATTATCTGGTGCTGTTATTTTAGCTTCTGCAAAACCAAATAAATTTTCTAATTTTACTTCATTACCTAAGGATTCACCTAAAAATTCCATAGGCATTGGGTTACACATAGCTTTAGGATATAAACTATTTACATCATAATGTTTTAAGTTTTCACCATATTTATAATAATAATCTGTTGAACCTCCAATATAAGCTAATCTTATTAAAGCATCCATTTTTTAGTTAAAGTAGGTATATTTTCAGCTAAGAATTTTAATCTAAATATTTTTAAAGATAAAGTAGAAGTACTTCAGATAGTAGTTAAATCAACTTGATGTTCATCTATATAAATATCTTGAGCTTTAGTTAAAGCTTTTAATAAACAAATTGAATCATGTTTACTATATTCAATGAATTGTTCTAACAAATCAGCATCTTTAAAAAGAGAGATTTTATTAAAATCAGGATTATAAGAGCTTAATTTACCTTCTACTTCAAAAGTTTTACATAATTCTTGTAAAGATATTGGAAATATACTAACAGAATCTTTAAAAATTAATTTAGTATTTTTTCAAACAATATCAATTCCTACAAATTTATGTAAATCATCTATAATAGAATTTACTTTATTAATGTCAACATTTGGTAATTCTAATAGACCTTTAAAAATAAAATAACCATCAAATGATCCTAAATTATGAGTAAAAATAACACAATTATGTAAATTTAAATCGTTAATTTTATTCATCATATTTAATCATATTAATCTTACAGCATTTTCTGGATCTTTTAATAATAAACTGTAATCTATTAATTCAAATATTGTTAAAATTTTGCCATCTAGTAAATAAGAGAAACTAATACTAATTGGAATTTGATTATTATTTAATTCAATAGTTTCCAAATCAATTGTAGCTAAAAGGGTTTTATTTACAATTTTAGGAGTTTTTAAAGGTTTAATAAAATTTAAATCTTTACTAGTTGAAATTAAACTATTAGTGTGAAAACTTCTTCTAGACTGATAAATTGTATTATTTGCTTTTTTGCCTTTAATTTTAGCTTGAGGATCATAATCTCATAATTTTACTTGTAAAATATTGAAAGTTGTAATAGGATAACCCGATTCATAAAATGCTTGAATACTATTTTTAATTTTTTCTAAATATTCATAAATTGTAGTGTTTTCATCTATAATAATATTTTTATGAATATTAAAAGTTTTATCTTCTTTAGAAATAGAAACAATCATAATTTTTTTACCTACTTTTTTAAATTCATCTTCTAAAGCTAAAGCAGTGAATAGAGCAGCAAATAAATATTTATGATCTAATAATTTATTGTTATCGTACGTAAATAAAGTAAATTTACTAGTATCATCATACTGTTTATTTATGAATTTTAAAGGTTCTATAGGTAAGAATTCTTAAATTATAGAATTTAAAGCATTATTAAAAAAATCTAACATTTTATTGCCGCTTGTTAAAATTACTCTTAAGATATAATTAGGATAAATAAAGAAAATTTTCATATAGTAAGTTAAAATTTTTCCGATGAAATCTCTAATTCGAGATTGTAAAGATAAATTATTAAAAATAAATCAACAAATAGTTAAGAAAATGTTGTTTAATAAAATAAAAAATAAACAATAAGTAATAATACCTGATCCAATTGACTGAATATATAATATCAAAATCAATTTAGCAGTAGTTCTATCCATTTTTATATTACTTAAACCAGCTTTAATATTAAAGTATTTTTCAATAAAAGATTTAAATATACCAGAGGATTTATCAAATTTATAACCGCAAATAATACTAATATTATAACCGAAGCTAACAGCTAATTTTATTTCTTCACTAAAATATCAACCAGTTCATTTACCTAAAGGATTATACATTCTACCATCAATTTTATGAGGTAATAATGGATAATTTAAATATTTAGGATCTAAATCAGATGTATCTACTGTAAATAATACAATTCCAAAATAGTTGTTTATATTTTTATTCTAAATTATATTTTAGAATATAATAAGTTGATAAGATTTTATTTAATCTAATTTTAATTTAAAAGAATATGGTTGAATTTATGTAAAATAAATAAATCTAAATTTATGATATTAAATTAATTATAATAAGGTCTTTTAGTATAATGGTCGTACAGCTACCCTTCAAGTTGCTAGTGCCAGTTCGAACCTGGTAAAGGCTATATATTTATATAAGTATTAAAAATATTTAATAATAACCAAAAAAATAAAACAATTACAAATATATAAAAAATATTTTTTTTTTAATATTTTTATTATATAATTTAAAACAAAAATATATTTATAACTTAAATTTATAATTCATTTAAAATAAATTAAATTAAAAAAATTTATTTAAATTATAATATTTTCTTATAGTAGTTATTCGTTATTAAATTTAAAACAAAAATAAATTTAATACTAATTTTAGAAACCAAATAATAAAAAACACAAAAATGTTACATAATTTAAATTTAATAATAAATTCTCCATTAGAACAATTTGAAGTAAGTAGTTTAATAAGTATAATAGCACCTATATTTGGTTATATTAATATAACATTAAGTAATTTAGGGTTATATTCTTTATTAATATTATTTATAATACTAAGTTTACATATAATAAGTAATAATGAAAATAAAATTTTACCATCAAAATGAAGCCTAGCAATAGAAAGTATTTTTACAACTATTAATACAATGGTAAGAGAACAATTAGGTAAAGAAATTTATTTACCTTTTATTTATTCATTATTTTTCTTTATATTAATAAGTAATTTAATAGGTAATATACCTTATTCATATACTATAACAACTTCTGTAATAGTAACAATAGGTTTATCATTTACAATATTAACTGGTGTAACTATACTTGGATTATATATTCATAAATTACATTTTTTCTCATATTTTGTACCATCTGGAACTCCTTTAGCTTTAGTACCTTTATTAGTTTTAATTGAAACTGTTTCTTATTTAGCTAGAGCTTTATCATTAGGTATAAGATTATTTGCTAATATGGTAGCTGGACACTCTTTATTAAAAATTTTATCTACTTTCTTATATCAAATGTTTAGTAGTAGCTTTATTATAGCTATATTCACTTTAATTCCTTTTGCATTTTTCTTAGCTTTATGTGGATTAGAAGTAGCTGTATCTATTATTCAAGCTTATGTATTTGTATTATTAGTAATATCTTATATTAAAGATGCTATCTACTTACACTAATTTTATTTAAAATTAATTTTTTTAATATATTAAAATTTTTGTTTTTATTATTATGTTAATTTAAACATTTTTAATTAAATAATTAAATAATAAGCTGAATCTAAATTCTAAAACCAAAAAAATTAAATAATAATAGATTATATAGTTTTGTTTTAAATATAATTAAGATAAAGATTAAAAATTTAAACATTTATATAATGTCTTAAGTTATTTATTAATAATTTAGATCAACTTAAAATATTAAAAGAATATAAATTATAATAAAATTTATTAAGTATATTAACAAACAATTTTTTTGTATTTTATTGTTTTAATTTAAATAATTTTGTTGTTATTTTAATAAATTTACCCCCTTTCATTTAAAAGAAGTTTGTTATATAATTTAAAATAAAAAAATAATTATAATTTGATTATAAGATATTATTATAAATTATATTATTAATAAGGAATAGTTTACATTGGAAAGTTAAAACGATTGCTAATTGTTCGGGTTAATCCCTTAGGTGTTCGACTCACCTCTATTCCGTTTAAATTTTAATAATTAAATTTTAATTGTAAAAGTGTTTTTTTGAAATTTTTTTGAGGCAATAAAAAATAGAGGAGTAAAT